ATGAATAAATCTAACACAGTTATGTTTACAAAGTCCGGGAATCGTTTGTGTAGGCGGAGCCTAGCAGCAAGAAAAATGAAAATATTTATTAATAATTTAAATAAAAATCCGAAAAGTGTACTTTTAAGATCCAAATTAAATATCCTAGGAAAACCGAGATATTTACCTTCATTTTCTAAGGAATGAAGAAATATTATTTATTCTTTTAATAAAAATAATTTGAAAAATATTCCAGTTAACGATGTTAATGTGAATAAAATAGTACAAAATTATTTTGATTTATTTTTCGTACGAAATATGCGTGCCTATAAAAATAAAAGAAGAATAAAGGATAGCTTGCACATTAAAAGAAGACGTAAATTTTTAAGAAGAATATTTATAAGTAATGTAGAAATTAAACATACTAATAATAAAGCAAAAATAACTTTATATACTATAAATAGAGAAAAAAAAATATTAAAAGAAAAATATATGAACATATATAAAAATTTAAGCTTTAAATTATTTAAAAATTATATTCATTCATACAATAAACATATAAATAATATATATTGATTTATGAATGATACTAAAAGTAATGATAATTTATTAGCAAAAACTTTAAAAATATGAAATGAATATATTTTTATAAGTAACTTAATAAGAAAAAAGGATTATTTAAATCATAAATGAAATTCTTTACAAATTTTTTTAAAATTAAATAATCTTTTATTAAGAAAAACATTAAGTTTTTTAATAAAAAAGGAATCTAAGTATTATATACGTTTATTAAGAAGATATAATATATTATATTCACTTAATCAATTTAAATTTAATAAATTAATATTATTACCTAAATTGAGTAACTTATTAAGTAAAATAATAGGAAAAAAAGTAGAATACAATATTATAAATTTAAAATCTATTTCATATAATACTGATCTTTTCACAAAGATATTAGCATTAAAAATAAAAAAAATTAAACAAGGACATGTACGTAGAATGTTAGCTGTTTTAAATAAAGCATATTTACCTACAGCAAATACTTTACAAGAAAGAACTAGAGCAGAAATTTGAGGAAATTTTGATAAATACCAAAATAAATATAAGGATTTAAAAGTTCTTTCTCATTTAGATTCAGTATACGACGGTAGTAATACTAGAGTAACTAATACTAAAAAAGGGAATATTTCTGAATTATTTACAAAAATATATAACAACGCAGATAATATACATAACTTAATTTATAACTCAATTGATTATAAAAACATGAGAGGGATAAAGATAGAAGTTAATGGTAGATTAACTAAACGTTATAGAGCGGATAGATCAATTTTTTCTTTAAAGAGAAAAGGTGGATTGAAAAATATAGCTTCATCTTACATAGGTTTAAGTTCAGTTTTATTTAGAGGAAATACTCATTCAAATCTTAGTTATTCTTGAGCTAAATCAAAACGTCGTGTAGGAGCTTTTGCTGTTAAAGGTTGAATTGCAGGTAAATAAGATAAGGTTAGCTTTATAACTGCTAACATAGTTAGTGAAACAATCGTTAAATCTTTTATTAATAATATAAAAATGAAGACATAGTCTGAACCATTCTGAGAAAAATGGAAAAAATGATAACAAATAGAACAGGCTAATTTGCGCAAGAGTGTACATAATGAGTGCGCGGTTTGGCACCTCGATGTCGGCTTAACTTCTCCTCATGGATGCAGAAACTATGTAGGGTGCGACTGTTCGTCGATTAAAAAGTTACATGAGCTGGGTTAAATACGTCGTGAGACAGTATGGTTTCTATCTTCTAGAGGGAATTAGAATAAAAAAAGAAGGAACTTTTGTACGAAAGGAACAAGAAGAATTTAATTAGTTTTGCTAATTAGATAATAGTTATGAACCTATGGTTTACCTGTTGTTTATGTGTCTAAATATTAATATACATATTAATATGTATACTTGTACTATTGTACATAAGAATGTTTCTTTCACTAGGATAAATTGATTACATAGGCACGGCAGGAAAGCTAAGTTTGTTAAAGATAAGTGCTGAAAGCATATAGGCATGAAGCTTCCCTTTGGATATTTCTTAAATATGCGTATTATATCAATACGAAAATTTTATATAGGCTTAACTTGTATTAATCTTGAGATTTTTAAGGATAAAGTACTAATTTAATAAATCACTATATTTAAATATATCTATATAAATTTTTATGTGTGTACGGTAGTAGTGTATGTAGCTTCTTATGAAACTACAACATCTATTATATATAAGTAAGTTTACGCTTAGTTAGCATAAAAGTAATGCGATTGTTTTGTAATCAATGGACACAAGTGCGATTCTTGTACTGAGCTCTGTGTGCCTAAATTTACTTACTAGCTTTGCTAGAATAAAAGATTAAGGATTAGTAGTCAAGTGGTAAGACATAACTCTTTCGATGTTAGTATCGCAGGTTCGAATCCTGTCTAGTCTACTGCGGGTTGGTGTAATAGTTAGCATATTCGGCTCATGCCCGAAAGATCATAAGGTGCAAATCCTGTACCCGCTTACAACAAAACAAAACAGAACAGCACACAGTTGTATTTTTATACTATAATTGTTTTAATTAGAAGCGAAAGAGCGAGGAACGAAGGGACTAGAAGTCGCCCTTCTATGAAATATCTCTCGCTTGCTAGCATAGCTTGCGCAGCAATACTAAAATAAATATTTTTTTATTATATAAATAAAGGGGATATAGCTTAATTGGTAGAGTATACTGCTCATAACAGTACTTGTAAGTGTTCAATTCACTTTATCCCTAAGTCTAAGTGATGAAATTGGTAAACATGATGTGCTTAAAACACATCGGCGTAATGCCTTGAAAGTTCGAGTCTTTCCTTGGACACAGTAGAGTATATCTTATATAAAAATATAACTAAACTATAATTAGCTTGGACTACTTTGTAAAATTTGTGCTTCAATATGTAATATTGAACAAAGAGTAGTTAATAATTTGGTAAGTACAAGAGATAGCTTACCAGCTATCTATCAGAATCTCTGGTATCTATCTAAATTATAATTAATCTTATACATTTCTTAAATAATTAAAATTATTGTAGAATTAAGAGCTAGGGTGGTAGTCTTATTATTTATTATATATATAATGTTTTTTGTTATGAAATAGCAGGGACAGAATTAAAAGGCTGGCTTATATATATATATATAATAGTACTTCGTAATACTAGTGATATAAATATATCCATTATTATTAATTTTTATTTAGAGTATTTCATAATACGATTCTACAAAGTAGTGCTAGTAGCCATAGGGGGTATAGTTTAATTGGTAAAACTGCGATTTTGCATATCGTTAATTCGAGTTCGATTCTTGATACCTCCAAAGATGAACATTAAAATCATGGATAGTATTTCATAAGCTTGAAATAAAATTATATGCATATTTCTGGCTATGAAATATGCACAGCCTTAAAATAAACTTAGAGTATTACATTCTCCCTAGACTATATGTCTGCAAGGGTTAGTCTTTTATGCTTGCGCTTCTTAGTTTTTGTGCTACGGAGTCAGCATGAAGAGCTTGTGCCCATATGTGCTTCGCCTTAAATAATAATATTATTCCTATTAAATCCTATTTAGATGTAACAATTAATAAAAAGATTATTTTCGTGCTTATTTCATAGTAGTATTAAAAAAAAATAAAAATAAGGAAATTAGATTTACTAGTGATATATATCAAGCTCGAGAAGCTCAGAGGTTGAGCGGAACGTTGAAGTTGTTTAGGTCGTGAGTTCGAATCTCACCTTGGGCATAATTATGTTATTCTATATCATTTCTTAGAAAAATATAATTTATAAAAACTTTTGTGCTACGAAGTCAGCATGAAGAGCTTGCGCCCAAATGTGCTTCGCCTAAATTCGTGCTTATTTCATAGTAGCGTATGAAATACTAAAAACAATATATTTGTCCACAGCGACTGAAGATACCTAATCTAGCCGTGCCAAATTTCATAGGTTTATCCTATTTAATTGTAAAATTTAAAACGGAACTTTATTTCAGAGGAGCAACTCAATAAAATATTCAACTATAACTTGCGCTTATTTTTTAGCAAAGTGAAATATTGAAGCTATTTTTATTGTAAGTTTGAATCTTGCTCTGACTGAGAAAATAACCTCAAATAACCTAAGAATATTATTCTGTATTCTATAGGATTAAGAGACTTTGGTACAATTGGTAGTACGTATGACTTTTAATCATTATAGTGTTGGTTCGAATCCAGCAAGTCTTATTAAGGGCAAAAAACACTATTCATTTTGAAAAGTTAATAGCCAAGTAGCATTATTTAGTAAAAATTTACTATTAGTAGGAAAAACATATTTTTTTTTTAATATGAACATGAAAACATCTTCAGTCGCTGTGCACGAATACATTAAATACATCATTCATATAATATTAACAGGAATTATAGTTTATTCTATAAGTTATTATGTTAATATAAATTTCGATTATAGTTATATATATATATCGATAAATATATGTAAAGATTTAATAACTACCATTTTAAATCCAGGATATGGATGATTTGGCTGTTTATTAGAATGTATTGGTAATGTAATGTTTTACATTATTTTAAGCTTAGGAGCAAAATTTATTTTAAATAATATTAAATTTGTGTTTTTAAGTATTTTAGCTTTTATTTTTTCTTATGCATTATTAAAAGATTTTTATAGCAAACATTTTTATAAAAAAGGAAATATTCTCGGTTTTATGATGAAATTATTAGAATGTAAGAAATTTTTAACTTTTTACTTGATATTTCTTTTATTAAGTTTTGTTTTTAGAAATATAATAAGGAGTGGGGTCTTGTTTTTATTAGAGAAAGATGACATTTTTTGTTACACATTAGTTGTATTGCTTTCAATAACAATTATTATTTATATAAGCAATATATTATGAAAAGTATTAAATTCTTTACTTTGAATTTTTAGCGGCTGGATTTATAGTGCCTCGCCTCATTTCTTTATTAATGATAAAGAAATTAAAAATAAGGACAGCGCTAGTAGCTCCGCAACTGAAATTAAAGAAAATATCACAGCAGAAGATTTTTCTCTATTTAATAAAAAAGTTACAGATAATGTAACTATATATAATTGTGTATACATAATATTTATAATATATATAAATCAAAATTTCCCAGATTTATATTTTATGATTATTGTGTGTTGTTTTATAATATTATTAATAATATTTTTATTATTTAGTATAAAAAAAAACATAGTGATATTTTCTCCTGTTGCTGCTGCGCAAGTTAAAGCTAAAGCTAAAGCTAAAACTAAAGCTAAAGCTAGCTCTCCTCATATGAACCAGACACTAAAATCAGCAATACCATTAAATTCAGCGACAATTATTGGAATAATAGGAGGGAGTCTATCGACAGCTCATCTCGGTTTAGATGATGCAATAGATTCAACCGGGTGAAGATTTGGAAATGGTAAAGATGACAAGATAGCAGCTAACCAATACAAGGTGTATAATGTTAGTAAGACCAGATTTGAAGATATTCGATATGAAGCGTCACAAAGAATAGCAAATATGTGACATAGAGGTGCTCTTCAAGAAATCAGGAGAGCTGACTCTCAAATTTTAAGAGTAGTTCATTGTTATGAAGAACAAATAAGATTATTAGGTCAGGCTCTAGATGTAAGATTAGAATATAAATTAAAAAGTATTCGTGTAGATGGTAATAATAAGTGAATTCTAGGTAATATTTCTAGTTCTTTCCCTGGAACTAATATATATGTATTAAGTTTATTTAACAGTCCGAACGGTTCGGAATTTAGTATAAGTAGAAATAATATATATTTTCCTAGCTATTATATAGCAGGTTACGAAAGATGACATCTTAATCATTGGAGTAAAGATATACATGGCGTTAATCTACCAAAACATTATGCCTATAATGCTGGTATTATTCTTATGCCAGGTAGATTAATGAATAATCATTTAAATATGATAGAAATACCAAGGTTGACTACGGTTTTTAGAACAGATGCAATAAGACTAGATATGTCGAGTCTTCAACTTAATATTGATTCTATGCGTGAAAGAAAGGATAATGGACCTCAAATTGAAGGAGAACGTATGGATTTCATTTTTAATAACGAAGGAGGTATGTTTAATAATATTAATGCCACTATTAAGAATAATTATTTAATTCCTTTATTAGAAAAATTAGGTGGTGGTAATATGGGTCCATTAGACTTAGAGTATATTATTAATTCGGGTTTTGATGAGTTTCATACTTTAGAATATAAAGGGGAAACAAAGGCAAAGAAAGAAAATAGTTCTATATATAATTCTGATCATCATATTAATGGGGGGAATCTATATAAAGTTCTTTTCAATATCGGTGATTTTAATTTCAGTGGTGATAATAGAGGTGTAAATTTAAGGGGAACAGAACATATGTTAACTGAAAAACGAAAAGGTTTCATAGTAGCTTGTAGTAAAGAGGAGAATAGGGCTGAGGTGATTATTTATGGAGTAAATATAGTAAATAATTGAATGGAATTTCTTAAGCTGGTAAATATTAATGGTAATAAAAAGCTATATAATATAGCTTTTTTAGACCAAAATTATTTTGTTGATTTCCCTCATTATACTATTAATAATACTTCAACTATTTATAATATTTTAAATAGTGATAGTCAATTAAAAAGATTTTTTGAATTTATTCGTTTAAAACCTGAATATAATAATCAAAGTATATTTTTAACTGGTGATCAAACATGAAATAATATCGATATAACTAAGGCTCCAAGGTACGATATGGTTATATCCCATACTAACTAACTCTAGAATATAGAAAATACCTAGAGGTATAATTTCTATAAAATGAATAGAGGGTAGTAGCTTTATTTACTTCGTACGAGCGTTTTTTGCCTACGAAGTATAAATGGAGCACACATAGGGGGCACTATTAAATACTGGTTCTTTAAATAATTCTATCTGTACTTTGCCTTCCTTCTGAGTTTTTAGTAAAAACAGAAAATAAAGGAAAAGAAATACAAAATTGGTTATTTTATAGAAGTCAGCGTATAAAATTTACTAGACTTAATACGTGCGTAATTGTCCTTTACCGCGTATTAAGCCGCTGTCCACAAGAAACTTTTGTACAATAGGTAGTACAATATGGTATGACTATACTATATAATACTGGTTCGATTCTAGTAAGTTTTAAATTAGAGTATTAAGTTTGTTTCTTTTATTAGCTATGTTATAAAATTATATTTATATTTTTTTTTAATAGTAATGAGAGGGTAGCTTGCTATGCAATACCAAAAAAATAGACATGTAAATTTTATAAGGTAAACGCACGCAGTAATGAGAAGATATCAAAAAATTTTCTCTCAATAAAGTTACCCTCTTAGCCTTCTTTGTTTTGACTTTGAAGTAAAAACAAAGAACGAGATTTATTTTTTTTAACTCAAAATACAGTTAATATAATGCACACACTTTTCACATGGCCTTATGAGTGCTTCGCAGAAAAAATAATAACTTCTCTCCTCTAGGATTCTGCCTCATTTCAACTTAAACATTTAATTTAAAATATGAAAAACATTAACAATAAAAACTTTTTAGAAACAACTTTAGATGAAATTCAAAAATCTAATAATCAATTTCTTAAAGATAACCTTTTAATAGACAATAGTAGATATTTACCAGACCCATTTAATTCAGATAGAGAGAATGAATTCGTTAAAGACTCTATTAATCCTACTAACTTATATATAGAACCTGGAGATATTTTATTTGTTATATCTAATCCCACTAATCTTACTAATAATTCTCAAAACACTTTGAATATAAAATTATTTTTCCCTAAAGAGTTTTATAATGTTAATTATATTACATTCTTTAACAACCTAAATAAATCAGGAACTAGTAAATTACAATTTATTATTATTAATGATAATTTCAAGAATGAATTCAATAATCCATTCACTGTTAAGGATTATAGTGTTTTAAATATTATTAAAACTAATTTTATGGACTTTTTAAATTCAGGTGTATATAGCTTTGCAGAATATAATAAATATTCTTTATATTTATTAAAGAATGGTACATATTCTCAAATTAAATTTTTATTTCAAGTGGCTGATAGAGAATACATAATTAATTTTGGTAAAGGTTCTCAAAAAGCTCATATATGACTTTTAATCAGCAAGAGATTGGTTAAAATTTAATAAGGTTTAACTCAGTGCTTATTTCATAGAAGTCAGCCTATAAATTTGTGTGATAATACAAAGTACAAGCTATATTAAAATAAAAATTAATACTCAATGAAATTAAGAACTGTAGCTGGCTATTATATAAGTCGTAAATTATGTAATAATCCATTTTCTGCCGAAGACAGCTACTATGAAATAAGCCACAAGTATTAATAGATTTAACAATTACCAGTCTTTTGTTAAACTTTAAGAAATTTTACTAGTCTTAGCTTTAGCTTTAGCTTTAGCTTGCGCAGCAGCAACAGGAGAAAATATTATGAAAAGTGCCAATAGAAAATAATTTAGAGCTTGCGCCGTAAATAGAGTAAAGATAGAATTAACAAGCTATGATAGTGCTACCGTGGGTAGGCTGGCTGACTACCATGATAAAAACAGCAGCAGAGAATTAAATTATTTTTATTCTTTTTGTGCTTATTTCATAATAGCCAATGAAATACTATCCAAGTTCAAATTATGATATAGAAAAATTTGTCGCTTGCTATGCGAAGCATTGCGCTACATAAAAAGTATATAATGAATCCGGGTATTATTGCCTAAATGGATGTTCTAGAATTGGTAAATAGGGCTGACTTAGGATCAGTAGGATTAAACAACCTTGCGCGTTCGATTCGCGTCATCCATAATTTGTAGATAATATTATTTCTTTTGTGCATCTATACTTCGTGGGCAGAAATCAAGCTATAATAAATATGTGCGGTTCCTTAGGAAGTAGCATACAAAAACAGATATGTTTAGGCTATACTATCGAAATATGTGCAAGTTCTGCTTATTTCATAGAAGCCAGCACCCTTTATCTATAAATATATTAACACATAGAATTCTATGTAAGTATTATACTAATATATTAAAGTTTAGATTTATTATAAAGAATAAACTTTAAATATTTAATAGAACAAATTGGTTCTTTTTGTGCATAAGTTATAATAATAGAATAAAAATAGATGCGTGCCTTGTGCGCAGCTACTAATGTCTAGCTTTAGCTTGCTATTTCATAAGCCTAAAAACATATAAAAATCCTTATTTTATTGTGCTTATTTCATAGTAGCCGGCTAAGAAGATTTATTTATAAGGAAAATTTAGAATTATCCGGTATTTATTGTTGAGAAAATACAGTCACAGTAGCTCCACACAAAATATATATAGGTAGTGCAAATAAAAAGCTTGCTATAAATTACTACAAAAAGATTATATAAGTATTATTCTATAGGCCGAATTAATTCTGTATTATCCGTGCACAGCTACTAAAAGTCTTATTTTAGTGCTTATTTCATAGTAGCCGGCTACTATGTTAAAGTATGAATATGAAAGTTTTGATTTACATAGAATGATTTATTGCTACATAGTCTCAAAATGAGCTTATTAAACAAGAACAATATTATATAGATACATTAAATCCTTGAATTAACTAAATTTAAATTGAAAAATTTAATGTGAAATTATATACTGTAAATATAACCATTCCGAGTTGGCTAATGGGTAGGCCCTAAATTTTTGGTATTTACTGTCCATGTTCGAATCATGGCTCGGGAATTAGAACTCATGACTATAATGGGTAAATCTTGAACTTCTGGTCTTCACAATAGGCGTTCAAATCGTCTTTATATGCGCACAAAATAAATACTTGCTGGCTGCTAACATAAATAAATAAATTAAGGTGGTTATAGTTCAATGGTAGAACAACTATTTGTGGCATAGTTAATTTGAGTTCAATTCTCAATAACCGCCCTAGGTAATTAAGTTTAGTTTGTTTTTTATATATGCTGACTTCTATGAAATAAGCACATAATTTTAGGCATACAATAATCGTGGTGATTACACATGCCAGGCTAGTTATAAATTATTTAGTTATTCTGTTAATCGTTGTTAAAGGATATTTATTAATAGCTTTAATTTGTGCAGTCACACGGTAGTGTTATAATTAGTAAAGCACAAATAATTATTAAAATTCTTGTTTTTAGTAAAAACTAAGAAGCGAAGCAGCCCTCCGGGCTACGCTTGCTTTATTTGATAGTAGCTATTAAAATAAATATAGCTACGTTAGTAAAAACTAAGAAGACGAAGCAACCAAAATTAGTATACTAAATATATATTTAGTATAATTAGCCTTTATAGTTTAATCGGTTAAAACTCATATTTCATACGTATGTAACGAAGGTTCGAATCCTCCTATAGGCTTGCAGGGTTGTGTGCTTAGTACTAGGGTATGTCTTTATTCTATAGAAGCCAGTCTAGTATGCTTTGCATAATGCTATCCCTGCTTTACAGAAAAGAAAAATAAATAAAAAAAAAATGTTACTAATATCTGTATTATCCACCTTATTATCTAACGCCGTTAATGCTAGACGTGATATATCTATTCTATATAATAGAATAGCTATATTAATTTTATTTTACTGTATATTAAATGATATATCTTCATTAAATATTGTTACTAAAGGTATTGGTATACATGGAGGTTTATTATTAGTAAATAATATTACATTAATATTTCATATATTTGTATATTTAGTAAGTGCTTTAATATTAGTGTTAACTAGTTTCTACCCTAGAAAAGTATGAATATCTCAACATTCATCTTTACAATCTTTATTATTTAATAATTTTGTTTATTATAATACAAAGATAATAAACAAAATGGGAGAACAATATAAGTTAACTGAATATCCTTTAATTATATTATTTATAGTTACAGGTGCAATATTTTTAATGTCAACTAATGATTTGGTGTCTATTTTCTTAGCCATAGAATTGCAAAGTTACGGTTGTGCGCCGAGCGAGGCGTGTGTTGAAGAGATATGAATCTCAACAGGTTTCATATTATCAGGTATAATTGGCCCTCTCTGAGGATACCTGCCACGGGTAATCGTGTGAGTAACCGCTAATAACGATACTCATCTCATAGCAGATTACAAATACATGAATAAGAATGGACTGCCCCAATCTGATATTCATGTAAGTGGGGATAGTCATGGACAGGATAACGAACTTGATACGTATAAAGTGGCCCAGCTTGGCCTAAGTGTTCTAAGCAGAATACAGCAGCATTTAACAGGGAAATTAAATGTCGTCAGGAGTAGACCGTATTCAGACGATTGCCAAAAACCCAGTGCTTACATTAATACAAATGATAAAAATACGCAAGATCCTAAAACTATCACTCCAAACACATACACATCGCAACCTCGGGATCTAACCGCCTATGAATACAATTTATATTTAATGCGGGGACGGAGTTTTCATAGTAGTATTCCAAATACGAAGGAAAACAGTCGGAAATCGCCAAACGTGAATAATCATGACTCTAGCAATAAAGAATCCATACCTCTCAACCCTCACCAGGGCAGCGATATGAATAATTCCGCTAGTTCGTGAGCAACTTCACAATTGGACAAATATGTTAATAAAAATAATAAGTATAATGGAATAATCAATATTCTGGCAGACCCCTTATTTCTACGTCTATGTTACAACGAAATAAAGAGTAAACCAGGAAATATGTCAAAAGGTATTACGAAGGAGACATTAGATGGAATCAACCACGCTTGGTTTGAGAAAGTAGCTCTTGAAATAAGATCGGGTAAATTTACATTCTCTCCATCAAGAAGAGTTATGATCCCTAAGCCAGGAAAAACGGAACTGAGACCTCTAAATGTTGGTAACCCTAGAGAGAAGATCATACAGAAAGCACTGACAGTGTTGTTGGAGACAATCTGGGATGAGAAATTCTCAGACAATTCATACGGATTCAGACCCGGAAAATCACTACACCAGGCTCTGTATCAACTATATCGAAACGGATCCTCATACCAATGAGTAGTCCAGGGTGACATTTCGAAATGTTTCGATAAAATACCTCATAATATAATCATGAAAAGAATTGAAAACACAGTAAGCTGTGACAAAACGTTACAACTAATTAGAAAATCCCTTACGGCTGGTTATGTTGACCCCGTAAGTGGGGAGATAATACGTTCCACTGAGGGAACTCCCCAGGGTAGCGTATTAAGCCCCTTGCTAGCAAATATCGTACTTGACGAACTAGATCAAAGCGTGGACAAAATAAAACATACGTTCGAAATTGGTAAGAAAAGAGCGAGAAACAAAGAATACGATAAATTAACTTCCAAAATACAGCAGTTGAAAAAGACACAATCTGGATCCCCAGAGATCAAAGAACTGGGTATCCTAAGAAGAAGTATTCCCAGCGTGATGCCCATCGATCCCAATTACAAGAGAATGATGTACCTCAGATATGCCGATGACTTTGTGGTATTGGTGGCCGGAAGCAAACATGATGCTAAACACATTAAAAACAGGCTAGCTGACATAATACTAAAGAAGTGTGGACTAAATCTTCACGACGAAAAGACATTGGTTACATCTACTAAAGAGGGATTCCTATTTCTTGGCGCCAGATGCATCAAGATATCAACAATCAAAGCAGGACTATCTAAAAGTGAGCGTAATAACCCTTCTAAATACAGAATGAGAATGAGAATCGAATTACCTTTAGACAAAATTATCAATAAACTAAAAGTAAGCAAATTCATCAAAATCGACTCCAACGGTATGCCACAAGCTACCGCCAGAAAAGACTTAGTGAATTTTTCACATTACGAAATAATCAGCTTCTATAACCAAAGAATCCAAGGACTGTTAGCTTTCTATACTTTCGCAGTAAATCTGACAAGCCTAAGAAAAATAATAATGTTCCTACAACTATCTTGTGCCTTAACTCTAGCTCTTAAATACAAACTAAGAACCAAGAAAAAGGCCTTCAAGAAATTTGGAAAGACATTGACTGACCCGGAAACTGAGGCGAAGCTAAAACTACCTTCGACATTAAAAGTTAAACACAAGTATAATGGTGCTTCAACACCTGACCCTGATGAAAATTTAAAAACATCTTGATATACTAAGGTTACTAGGTCTAATCTTAACCAAAAATGTACGATATGCCAAACATCCTCACAAATCGAGATGCACCACATCCGAAAAGTTAAAGATGTTAGAAGCAGAATTAGAACGGGAAATAGTACATACGCACAGTGAGTAGGAATCTACAAACGTAAAGTACCTCTTTGCTCTTACCACCACGACCTTTTACACAGTGGGGATCTAAACTACGCCGACATGACAAAAATTAGAAATTATACATATTAACAACACATATTTGGAAGATACCGATGGAGAGCCGTATGATGGGAAACTATCACGTACGGTTCGGAGGGCAGGGTAACCAATCCACTGACCCTACTATATATATTAAGTACAATATATAGAAATTCAGAATTATCTACTACTGGAGGGTTAATGTACTTTTTATTAGGAGGTTTAAGTTCATGTTTCATACTATTGGGAACAGGTTTATTATATGCTAACTCAGGAAGTACTAGTTTAGATAGTTTATATATTATAACTAGTATAAGTGATATAAATTCAGTAGATCTATGATATAAACCTTATTATATTAATCTTTCTTTAGTAATATTTACTATAGGATTTTTATTTAAAGTGAGTGCTGCTCCTTTTCATTTCTGATCTCCTGACGTATACGATGCTATACCTACAGTAGTTACAACTTTCGTAGCAATAGTTGCTAAAATATCTATTTTTATATTATTATTACAATTAGTATATTATACAAATAGTACTTTTGTAGGGGTACGTTCACCAATTAATGGAGAAATGAATTGAACATTCCTTTTATTAATGAGTTCTCTATTTTCATTAGTAATAGGTACAGTTGTAGGTTTAACTCAATTTAGAATAAAAAGATTATTAGCTTATTCGACTATTTCTCATGTAGGATTTATGTTATTAGCTTTAGGAATTTCAAGCGTTGAATCCACTCAAGCCTTTTTATTTTATTTAACACAATATATAATTAGTAATGTAAATGTATTCTTTATTTTAATAGCTATAGGATATTCTTTATATTGTTATACAAGTGAAAATAAAGAACATGAAGAATTATTAGATAAAAATAATTCACCAATTCAATTAATAAGTCAATTAAAAGGTTATTTTTATATAAATCCATTATTAGCATTAAGTTTTGCTATAACTATATTTTCATTTGCAGGTATACCACCTCTAGTAGGATTCTTTGGTAAACAAATGGTATTGAGTGCTGCTTTAGATCAAGGTTTAATATTCTTATCTTTAGTTGCTATATTAACTAGTGTTGTGGGAGGTATTTATTATTTAGGTATAATTAAAGAAATGTTTTTCAGCCAACCAGACTATAAAATTAACACTGTATTAGAAAATTTAACATTAAAAGGTTATCTTGCTAACAATAAAACAGTTGTGGGTGTAGGCTCTGCTTATGCAAATGACATAAAATTAAGTTTTAATTACAAGAATATTGTATTATCAAGTCCTATTGCATTTGTTATTTCTACTATTACATTAGTTATATTATTATTTTTATTTATGAATAAAGAATGATTAAGTATGGGTGCCGTTTTGGCTCAAATATTGTTTAATTATTAAAATGAGTAGTGTTACTTTTTTATTTATATTTGTATCTATTTTAACTATAGTATTTTTAGCTCTTAATTTTTTATTAGCTCCGCATAATCCTTATCAAGAAAAATATAGTATATTTGAATGTGGATTTCATAGTTTTCTTGGCCAAAATAGAACACAATTTGGTGTTAAATTCTTTATTTTTGCTTTAGTTTATTTAATCTTAGATTTAGAAATATTACTTATTTATCCTTTTGGTTTAAGTGGTTATGAAAATGGTATTTATGGTTTATTAATCGTATTAATATTTACAGCCATAGTTACAGCAGGATTTGTTTTTGAATTAGGTAAAAATGCACTAAAAATTGATAGTAGACAATCTAATAATTACTTCTATAAATCTAATAAATTTATTCATACTTTTATCGAAAGTAAGTAAGTAAAGCATCTACGTATTGTGTATATATAAGACTAGTTTTATTATAAATAACGTTATCTATGTAGGTAATAAAGCAGTGCTAAGTTGTCTTCTTATCGTGTTAGGCTAGTCATATGGTTAAGAAGTGCTAAATTAGATTTTTTTTTTGATATTATGAATAGTAGAGGTCTAACGAAACCAGCATTGAAAGTTCGGGTATTTAGACATTGATATAGTATAGTATGTTATTAGAATCTTCAAAAGTAATAGGTGCAGGACTTGCTACAGTTGGATTAGCTGGAGCAGGAGTAGGTATAGGTGTAGTTTTTGGATGTTTAATAATAGGGGTAGCTAGAAATCCTTCTTTAAAAGCCCAATTATTTTCATACTCTATTTTAGGGTTCGCTTTCTCAGAGGCTACAGCCTTATTTGCTTTAATGATGGCTTTATTATTACTTTATGTTATATAATTTAATTATACTATGTTGCTTCGCATAGCACTAGCATTATCCGGTGGTGGTTTTACTACGAATTAACACTCCTTCGGAGGGCTAGTTATGCCTATTAGCAGCCAGCAGTAATGCCTGCGTATTTTGTTACGCAAACTTTAACTATTAGCTACTTTGGTAGAGAAGTTAATAAAGGGAATTAGTTTAATGGTAAAACAAGATGCTACGGACATCGAAATTATAGTTCGAGTCTATAATGCCCTTGGTATAATTGTCCATGTATAATTATACTCACGGCGATATATCAATTTAATAAATTAGTATTATATATATATCGTCATCTGAATAATTTGAGATAATAAAAATAAAAAAAAAATGAGTTTAACTTTAGTACTTTTTTTAATTGGAATCTTAGGATTCGTATTTAATAGAAAAAATATTATATTAATGCTTATTTCTATAGAAATAATGTTATTATCTATAACATTTTTAATATTAATAAGTTCCATAAATTTGGATGATATAATAGGACAAACGTATGCCGTATATATAATAATAATAGCTGGTGCAGAGTCTGCAATAGGTCTAGCTATATTAGTGGCATTTTATAGATTAAGAGGAAGTATTGCAATAGAATATAAATAATGTATTTAAGTATTATAATATTACCTTTATTAGGATCCATAGTATCAGGATTTTTCGGTAGAAAAGTTGGTGTAACAGGTAGCCGTATTTTAGGTTGTTTATGTGTACTAACAACAACAATTTTAGCTATAATTAGCTTTTTTGAAGTAGGATTTAATAATAATCCTGTTTCAATTAATTTATTTAAATGATTAGATAGTGAATCATTTAATATATTATGAAATTTCCAATTTGATAGTTTAACAGTATCCATGCTAATACCTGTATTAATTATTAGTTCATTAGTACATTTCTATTCTATTGGATATATGAGTCATGATCCTCACAACCAAAGATTTTTTAGTTATTTAAGTTTGTTTACTTTTATGATGATTATATTAGTAACAGGTAATAACTATTTATTAATGTTTGTAGGATGAGAAGGTGTAGGAGTATGTTCTTATTTACTAGTAAGTTTTTGATTTACTAGAATAGCAGCAAATCAAAGTTCTATGTCAGCCTTTTTAACTAATAGAGTGGGGGATTGTTTCTTAACAATAGGTATGTTTGTTATACTATGATCTTTAGGTAAAAGAAAACATTGTAAAATTTCCATAAGGAAAAATCAAAAAACTAGCTTATTAACTCAATGCTCTTTGATAAATTCTCAAAGATGCTTTCATAAAACAACAAATATTTTAGTAAAACGCGTTCAAGCTTGTACTGCAGTCCCTGCGTATCATTTTAATCAAATATCTAGTACTCAAATTAGAAAGTATTCTAATTCACCTTTTGCTCCCTATTTAGCAGGATTAATAGAAGGTGATGGACACATTGCTGTACATGATAAAAATACGCAAAAAAAAGAGTACAGACCTAAGATTATTATTGCTTTTAATATTAATGATAAATCTTTGGCTGAAAAATTATCTACTGAATTGAAAGTAGGTAAAGTAATAGATAGATCTAGTGCAGGACATGTATTATTACAAATTTTGGCTAAAGAAGAAGTATTAAAAATAATTAATTTAATTAATGGTCATATGCGTACACCTAAAATAGAAGCACTACACAGAGCTATTTGTTGAATAAATGAAAAAGATAATAGCTCTATACCTTTATTAGGTATAGATTCTTCTTCTTTAGATAGTAATAGTTGATTAGCCGGATTTACAGATGCCGATGGGTGTTTCGGTATAACTATCTACGATCGTAAGAAAAATGGAGTATTTTTAAGAACAAGTGTTCAAACTTCTTTTCGAATAGAAGTAAAACAAAATTACTCGAGAGAGGTTACTTTAGAACAAGGTGGATCTAGTTTCTTTAATATTATGAGTGAAATCGCTGGATTTTTTACCGTAAATTTATATACTAGAACTAGAAAGACAGAGGATAAAGTATTTCACGCTTTTGCTGTAGTGGCTCATAACTCAAGAAGCCATGAAATACTTCGTAATTATTTTGATAATTATCCTTTATATTCATCTAAATATTTAGCATATAAAGATTGATGTCTTGTTCAAGATCTTCATAAAGGATCTTTAAGTAAAGATAAATTAGAAAGAATAAAAGCTATTAAAAATGAGTTTAATACTAAGAGAAAAGTATTTGATTTTTCACATTTGAATTCTTTACAATTTAAATAAATTGCCGTGGGAGACAGTAATGTCTCTCTTATTATATAACTATATGCGGGAAACCCCTAAAGTCTTTTTATAGATTATTGTGAAAACTTTTTATATATAATTGCGTACACAAAACTTAAAAATTCAAAAGAATAGAACCTTAATCGAATTATTATGATCAGTACTTCGTAGGGATGAAAATGGGCAATCCGCAGGAAACTAAGAATAATCCTAGATTATTTAAGGGTTCCTCAGAGACTACACGTTATACCCCTTATTCTATAGAATAAGGGTGAAGATATAGTCCGGTTATAACTGAAAAGTTATATGTTTCGAATTTAGATTATAGTCTTGTATTTTCATTAGCTCCTTATATAAATGAAAATATTGTGACTATTATAGGAATTTGTTTATTAATAGGAGCGATGGCGAAAAGTTCTCAAGTAGGTCTTCATATTTGATTACCTATGGCCATGGAGGGTCCTACTCCAGTATCTGCATTAATACATGCAGCTACAATGGTTACAGCTGGAGTATACTTATTAATTCGTTCATCTCCTTTAATTGAATATAGTTCAACAGTATTATTAATTTGTTTATGATTAGGTGCTATAACAACGGTATTTAGTTCATTAATTGGATTATTTCAACAAGATATTAAAAAAATTATAGCTTATTCTACTATGTCTCAATTAGGTATGATGGTAATTGCTATAGGATTATCTTCTTACAATGTGGCTATATTCCATTTAATAAATCATGCTTTCTATAAAGGTTTATTATTCCTAGGGGCAGGTGCAGTTATTCATGCTGTTGTAGATAATCAAGATTTAAGAAAATACGGAGGATTAAGAACATTCTTACCTTTAACATATACAGTTATATTAATAGCTAGTCTTAGTTTAGTTGCCTTTCCATTTATGACAGGATTCTATAGTAAAGATTTTATCTTAGAATCTGCATATGGTCAATATCAATTTAGTAGTATAAATGTTTATGTTATTGCCGTTATAGGTGCAATATTTACTACACTATATTCTGTAAAAGTTTTATATTTAACTTTCTTAACTAATCCTAATGGATCTATAAATTATTATAAAAATGCACATGAAAGTGATATTTTTATAAGTTTACCTTTAGTTGTATTAGCAATATTTTCAATATATTTCGGATTTATAACTAAAGATATATATATAGGTTTAGGTTCAGGTTTTTTTGTAGATAATAGTATATTTATACATCCTTTACATGAAATATTAATTGATACAGAATTTGGAGTACCTACTATATTTAAATTAATTCCTTTTGTATTAACTTTATCATTTTCAGCTATAGCAATTATATATCCTGAATTTGTTCCTAAAGCTGTAACAAACTTTAAATTATCAAATTTAGGGTATTATATATTTGGTTTTTTCAATCAACGGTTTTTAATTGAATTCTTTTATAATAAATATATTGTAAATAAAGTGTTATTTTTAGGAGGTCAAACTACAAAAATTTTAGATAGAGGGAGTATAGAATGAATAGGACCTTATGGTATTTCAATGGTTTTAAATAAAGTAAGTAAAACTATTTCTAGTTTAAATAAAGGAGTTGTAACAGATTACGCTCTTTATATTTTAATAGGTGTATGTTTTTATTTATCTATATTTACATTCTTCTCAGTATTTTCTGATATAATATATAGTATTACAATAACTTGTATAATTACATTAATAATTTATGGTTCTTGAAGTTTTACATTCAATGAAGAATTTTCTAATAAAGAAAATTTAAAATCTACTATTTGAGTAGGATTGCCTAGTTGACACCGGATTACTTATATTTTTTCTCTATGCCAGCACAGGAGGAGATTTTAAAATAGTTATAATTTTTATATATTTTATAATTATATGATCTATAGGTATTATGGATGTGGATATAATTCATTTAGATGAAGAAGAAATAATGAAAAATATTAGTGATAATACTACAGAAGCTTGTAATAATAGCAATGAAAATAGAACTAATGATGAAAATAGAATATTTGATAAGAATAACAGTACGGAAAATGATAACGTAAAAGATAGCGATAATGATTCATCAAATCTACCACCGATGCAAGCATTCATAGAAAATAATCTTGAATTAGGTTTATATCAGCAATTGAGTGAGCTTGAAGATAAGTGGTTAGGGTGAGAAAAAGAAGATTACGAAAAAACAGGTATATTACCTGAAGAGAATCATCATGATATAGTACCAAGAAGAAGACAAAAAGATGCAAAGATAGAACAAGAACTAATTAAAAAAATAGAAGAATTTAGATTATCCGAATCTCCAGGAGACACAGGATCAAATCAAAAAAGAGACTTAGACACATTATATGATGATGATAATAGTAATGAAGATGAAGATTAGTGCTTATTTCACGGTAACCTGTGAAATATTACTAAATATTAATTAAGATAGTCCTCTTAATCATCTTAGCATAGATTGCGCTGTTTAGTTGTAGCACTAGAGTGAAATCAAACCACTCACATGCATAAAAATTAACTTTATACAGTAGTGCTATGCCATACTTCGTAGTAAATAGGTACGCAGACACGTTATTATATTATGACTAGTACTCTATTAAATAAAAGCTTTAATTTTATTTAGTAATTTGCATAAGCTGCAGTGTATGTCCGCCTACCGGGTACATACGGCAATATTGGCCTTCCGATTATAAAATCGAGATACATTTGTAAAAATTACGTCGTAATGTATTGGCTTTATAGCCTAAAATAAAAATAAAAAAAAAATGCGTTTACTTAAAAGTCATCCTTTTTTAAGATTATTTAATGCTTATTTAATAGATCATTCACAACCAAGTAATATAAATTATTTATGAAACTTTGGTTCATTATTAGGTGTATGTTTAGGTATACAATTAGTTACAGGAATAACATTAGCTATGCATTATAATCCTAGTGTATTAGAAGCATTTAATTCTGTAGAGCATATAGCATAATGTGTTCTTTAAATCAGGCGGATTGCTGGAAACTCTTTTTAATTTATATTTAATTATGACAATCAGCAGGAAATCCATAATAAGAAAAATGGTGACAAACCCTAGGTTTATTCTTATTAAGTGGTATCTTCAGAGACTATGTACCTGACATTTATTAGTATAGATGATGATATAGTCCAATCTCTGCTGTAAAGCAGAGAAGTATAGATTATATATCTATGCCTTTTAGTAGGCATAATTTTATTATTGTTTATTTATGTATCGGGTTCTAAAAATAAAATGGGATTTCGTAATTATACAACTTCTTTAAGTAAAAAATCTGAGACGGATATCGCTATGAAGTGTAGCGCAGTGAATAATAACAACTTTACAAATAGAGACTTTTTATATTGATTTAGTGGATTTACTGATGCTGAAGGTAATTTTCTAGTAATACTAGATGGTAAATATATTAAATTAAGATTTAAGATAAATTTACATATTGACGATTTAGAAGTACTTTATACCATTAAATCTAATTTAGGTTTTGGTAGAGTTGTAAAAGAAAGTCACAGAAATAGTTGTTATTTTATTGTCGAAGATTCTTTAAGTATAAGTACGTTATGTGATATTTTTCATCATTATCCTCTTCATACTAGTAAAAAATTAGACTTTATTAGCTTTTATGAAGTTTTACTTATAAAAACTACTAGTAAAAGAATATCGGATGTGGATATGGCTAAAATTGTATCTATTAAAAACAGTATGAATTCTAAAAGAGAGATATTCACATATGGAACTTCGAAATCTCAAATTATAATAAACCCAAATTGATTTATAGGATTTATAGAAGGTGAAGGTACCTTCGGTATTAAAACAGGGTCTAGTTTGTATTTTCAAGTAGCACAGAAAAATACAAGTCAAGAATGTTTAAATGGCATAACAAATTTTTTGTTAGACTTGTCAAGTAATGCTAGTATAATCCATAATGATTCTAAAATACTGCCTATAAAGATCACAAATACGATTAATGTAAGAACTAATGTAGTATCTTTAGTTATTGCTAACGTAGATGCTTTATACTATTACCTATTACCATGTTTAGACTCATCTAAATTTTACTCTCGTAAAGCTATAGATTTCAAATTATGAAGAATGGCTTTATTATTAAAGATTTATGGACATTACTATACAACAGAAGGTAAAAATTTATTTTTAAATATTTCAGAGATTCTTAATAAAAGATATAGCACAAATTCGTCGCTTACTGTAAGTGATGTTAATAATATTATTAATAATATTACTGAAAGATTTAACGATATTATGCAAAAAGATTCTCTTTTTGATGTAAAACTTAATATACCACATACAGAAAATGTGCGTAAGTATAGTATAGCAAATAAATCTTTAAATCCTAAGATTGTATATATTTATGATGGTAATGAAATGGTAAATGGTTCACCTTTTGCTTCATACAGTGTAGCACAATCCTATAAATCTTAAATAAACTTAAGTACTTTTTCAAATATTCAATGATAAAATTATGAACGATAGTAGGCAAAAATATATTTATTTATTTATAGTCTAGAAAATCAATATCCATCGTAAGTATATCGTTAATAAATTTAAAAGTGTAAAATACAGATAATCTTAATAACTGATTATGCATTATATTCGTATTAAATACTATTTATTAACTTCTAATATCAATCCAGCACTAAAATATTTAAATGCAAATGTAGATAAATTAAAAATCTTCAAAGAAATAAAAGGTAAATCCGGTATATATCGTTGGATTAACAATATAAACGGTAAGAGTTACGTAGGAAGTAGCGTAGATTTATCAAAACGTCTTTATAGATATTACAGTTTAGCTCATATAATAGTTCAATCAAAGCATAGTTTAATATGTAAAGCTCTAATAAAATACGGTTACGGTAAATTTAGCTTTGAAATATTAGAATTTTGTGAGATAAAAGATGTTCTTATAAGGGAACAATTTTATATAGATCTACTTAAACCGGAATACAATATTTTGCTAAGAGCAGGATCATCTTTAGGTTATAAACATACAAATCAGGCTAAGGCCAAAATGAAGGGACCTAAAAATATGAGTTTAGAGCATTTAACTAAAATAAAAGAACATATTTGTAATTTAAATTTTAAACGTGCTGTGATTGTTGAAGTTTTTGGTATTGCATAGCAAGCTATCAAAAAAAAATATTTATACTGAATATGCTTCAATTCGTTTAACTGCTAGAGAGTTGAATTCTAATGACAGAACTATAACAAGATATATAAATAGCAATAAGCCATTTAGAGGCCGTTATATTATTAATAGAAAAAAAATAGATTAAATAAATTTAGTAGCACAAGCTACTATTTTTCTTACAATAATTATTTATATAAATAGGGAAAATTAGCGTTAGGGTTAAAACCTAGTAGTAATACATGTAATCGTTATATTGATACAGATAGACTTTATAAAAATAAATATATTTTTACATCTAAACCCATAGATAGAGCGTCTAGGGATTAGATTATAGTAGATAATAATTTATTTTTAATACTTTTTGATTATGCGTGATGTAGAAAATGGATGATTAATTCGTTATTTACATAGTAATACAGCTTCAGCTTTCTTTTTTTTAGTATATTTACATATTGGAAGAGGTTTATATTATGGATCATATAGAGCTCCAAGAACTATGGCTTGAGTTATAGGTACAATTATACTTATTCTTATGATTGGTACAGGTTTCCTGGGTTACTTAAACATAGCCCAAAACGGTTATAAATTGAAACCGACAACAAAAATAACAACAACAACAAATACCTTAAGAACAAATATAAGTATTAATAATAGTGTAAGAAAAGCGAAGGAGCGAGGACCGAAGGGACGAGCCTTCGCTTCTCGCTTCTCTACAAATTCATATAATCATAGTAAAATGAATTCAAATATTCTAGATATTAGATGTATTATTGAACCGAATTATAGAATAAATGATTTCTTAGAATCTAAAAATCTTAATCCTGTATTTATTTATGATAAATTAGATCAAGATCTTATTAGAAGAAAAATAGCTGCAGAAACTAAGGATTTAAGTGGAATTTATTTAATATTAAATAAAGAGACATTAGGGTTTTATGTGGGATCTGCCTCGACTAATAAATTTAATACAAGATTTTCTAAACATTTATTATATGGTAGTGGTAGTAAGATTTTGAAAAATTCAGTAAAAAAGTATGGTCTGGCTAATTTTTGCTTTATTATTTTAGAATTATTTCCTGAGATAGTTAATCAAGAAAATAATAAGCAGTTATTAGATTTAGAAGATTTTTATTTAAAATCTTTGCTACCTGATTATAATATTTTAACTGAAGCTGGGTCTAGTTTTGGATATAAACATATTGAAATTAGCCGTATAAAAATGAAATCAGAGTACAGTGAAGAATGTAGAAATCGTATAGGAGTGCTCTGGGCGAAGCAACCAAATAGTAGCATAGCTTGCGCTACGCGCAGAAATAAATTATCCTCTGAAACTATTGAAGCTATGAGACATAGTGCATTAAATAGAGAAAAATTTCAATACTCTGATAAAGCATTATTAACTATGAAAAAAAATTCTAAGCCTATAATTGTTAAGGAATTAAATGGTATTGTATATGGAGAATATAATAGTATCATTGAAACAGCTGAAGCTTTAAATTGTTCAGCTAAAACAGTATATAGAACTTTAAAAAGTTCTAGTAAATTGTTAAAAAAACGTTGAATAGTTATTTATGCATAATGCTATATCCATTGTACTAATTTACTAAATTATATTATTGTTGTTTTGTTGTTTATAATATAATTTTTATTTGTTGTTAATTGTAGTCCTATAATTTTATAACTAATGTAATTTATGGAAAAAAATATAGTTTTATTATAGAATGACTCGACGGGGTCATTGAAGAAATATAAATATTTCTTTGGCAATGCTAGTGAAAACGATCAAAATATAGTCAAATATAAGAGATCGTCGGTTATCCATATAATCGCGACAGACTGGGTCACTGGTGGGTGGCTGAAATGCTGCTTAATGTACAGTCGACGCTTTTTATCTAGATTTTAGATAAATATAATAATCGAAATAAAAGATATTATAGCTTTTTGTGGGTGTGCATACTTCGTTAGCAGCCTTAAAAAGTAAGTTTTTGTATGTTTTACCTTATGGTCAAATGAGTTTATGAGGTGCTACAGTTATAACTAATCTTATAAGTGCTATACCTTGAATTGGACAAGATATAGTTGAATTTGTATGAGGAGGTTTCTCAGTTAATAATGCTACTTTAAATAGATTCTTTGCTTTACATTACTTATTACCTTTCATACTAGTTGCATTAGTGTTAGCTCATTTAATTGCAGTTCACGAATCTGCAGGTGCAAGTAATCCTTTAGGTGTTCCAAGTTATTACGATAGAATACCTTTTGCACCTTATTACTTATTCAAAGATTTAATAACAATATTTATTTTCTTCTATGTTTTAAGTATATTTGTGTTCTTTATGCCTAATGTTTTAGGAGATAGTGATAACTATATTCCAGCTAACCCTATGCAAACACCAGCAGCTATAGTACCTGAATGATATTTATTACCATTCTATGCTATATTAAGATCTATTCCTAATAAATTATTAGGAGTTGTTGCAATGTTATTTGCTATCTTAATCATCATGATATTACCTGTTACAGATTTAGGTAGAACTAAAGGTTTACAATTTAGACCTATAAGTAAAATAGCTTTCTATATTTTTGTTACTAATTTCTTAATTTTAATGCAATTAGGAGCTAAACATGTTGAAACTCCATTTATAGAGTTTGGACAAATAAGTACAGCATTATATTTTGCACATTTCTTAATTATAACACCTTTAATTAGTGTGATAGAAAATACTTTAGTTGATTTAAATTTGAGTGGAAGTTCTTTAAAAAAATACTAACTTTAGCTGGGGGTGCTTAAGCTATACTTCGTAGTGATTTTTCTACATAAGCTAGGATATTTGTACTTCGTAGTATTTCATAGCAAGCGAGAGATATTTCATAGAAGGGCGACTTCTAGTCCCTTCGTTCCTCTATCCTTCGCTTCTAATTTTTTCTATATTTTTATTTTAATTTTATAAATAATACAAAGAAGACACAAATGTATAATCCCTTAGGGATCTAAAAATTAATAAAAAAAAATGTTAAAACGTTACTTACTAGGCTTTGTCCGCATAAAAAAAATTTTAAAATTTTTCACCTTTAAAAATATAATAAGAGCATTTAGTTATATGATTATATTTAAGTTAGTTTATTTTATCGTGTATAGATATTTAGACACTCAATTTTTAGGTACTTTTTTATCTTCTATTATTGCAGGTTCTATTCTTATAATTTTTAAATTTATTTTTATTGGGCTTGTTGAAGGTTTAATTACTCCTTTATATTGTGACGAAGATGATTATGATAATAACGGTGAATCTTCCAAGAGTAAAGAAAATAATGATAGAGAAACAGAATTGAATACTATGGTAGATAATTATAAAAAAGAACTTAAAGGATTTGAAGAAAGTTATCATAAGACTCGTCAAAAAGCGTATGACTGTATGTTAAGGATTAAAGAAAAAGATCCACATTATTTCTTAGATAAAGCTAATTTTGATACTCTTTCATATATCAAAATTCTTTATCTTGTAGAAACAAGTAAAGGAAGTCTATTAACACGTGAGGATATGCATATTGCACAAGATATGTTTTTGGGTATGGCTATTACTCAACAAGAGTATGAACAAATAGGTAAGCCTATAATTCCTAACTTTAAAGTTAATTTTACTATGACTAAAGAAGAACTAGAAAATATATATAGACGCCGTGGAGTAGCTTCTGACGAAGCAACCAAAATTTAAATCTTTTTTATATTTCGGATTAGCGCCTTTAAAACTGAAATAATTCATTTATTTCATTAATTTACTCTTGTTTTTAGTAAAACTAAGAAGTGAAATAAGCATTACTTTACTGTTTTAAATAAAACAGTAAAGTCAAGATTATGTTGTAAATGGCTTTTACACTATGATTGCAAATCATTAGTATGAGGTTCAATTCCTCCATAGTCTTTAATTTCTTATTATAATAATAAATAATATTTAATACTATTTTAATTTAAATATATAGTATAATTAAAAATTAAATTAAATAAAAATTTCTAATGTTATAGGAAGAGAAAATATAAATTAATAGCTTTATATTTAAGGTTAGTTATGTACATACATTGTTAGCCTTAAATATGTGCGCGTACTTCCTCAGACTAATTTGTGCTAACGTGTGTGTGTGTGTGTGTGAAATCACTACGAAGTATTCACATCACCATCGTACGGACGTCTAGGCACGTCTAAGGCTAAAACGCTACTTGTGAAGTAGTACTAGCTTTAGAACTTAAATTATTTTTTTTAATAATAATATTTATTAAGATTATTAATAAATTCCTAGCGTGAATATAGCACTACAACTTTATTAAATTTATTTTAATTTATATATTCTCTTCCATATTTTTTAGATTTTGGTTAATAATATAGACACGGATACGGACAGGAACACTTCATTAAGATCTCAAATCTCTATGGGATTTGAAAGATGATTTTATTCTACTAATGCTAAAGATATAGGTACTTTATACTTAATTTTTGCCTTATTTTCAGGATTATTAGGTACTGCTTTTTCAGTATTAATAAGATTAGAACTTAGTGGACCTGGGGTTCAATTTATTTCAAATAACCAATTATATAATAGTATAATTACAGCACATGCAATACTAATGATATTTTTCATGGTTATGCCTGCATTAATTGGAGGTTTCGGTAATTTTTTAATGCCTTTAATGGTAGGGGGACCTGATATGGCATTCCCTAGACTTAATAATATAAGTTTCTGATTATTACCACCTAGTTTAGTATTGTTAGTATTCTCTGCAGTTATTGAAGGTGGAGCAGGTACAGGGTGAACTCTTAAAAGGATATGGGAGTTTTTTTATGGTGACATAAAAATAAGTAAACTCTTCTCGATGCGTGAACATCCTCAAGTATACTATGGAATAATAATAGTATTACACGTAGTTCATTACTCATGTATATTTATAAATAATATATTATATTATACGTATGTAAAAATATGAACATCACGGGGACAATACGCCTGATTAGTGAGTAAACGTTTATTTACTAGTCATCAGAGACTTAACGAAGAGCATCTTATAGAAAAAAAAAACAACAATAACAAATTTTCATTTGAACAATGATTAGTAGGATTTACAGATGGAGATGGTAATTTCTCTATCACTAATCAAGGGGATAAATGAGGCTTAAGTTTCAAATTAACTCAATCAAGATATAATTTAAGAATATTAAATTATATAAAAAAAGAATTAGGTGTAGGATCTATAACAAAAGATGGTACTAAAGGACAATATTTTATAAGAGATAGAAAAATAATACAATCAATTATTATACCTATTTTTGATAAATATCCTTTATTGACAACCAAATATTTTGATTATGTAAAATTTAAAAAAGCTTTAATTATATTAAACGATGTTAATATAAGTAAATCGGATAAAAATGATGAGCTTTTAAAGTTAAAAAATTCTAAAGCAGAATCTAACTATATATCACCAGCTTGAAAAAGTGCAACATTACCTTTAACTACTATAGATTCACTTAATAACGTAATGAGTAAAAGTTGAGTTATAGGGTTTATAGAAGCTGAAGGTAGTTTTTACTTAACAAAAAAAGACCAAAACAGAATAGTTCATGGTTTTGGTTTAACACAAAAATTAGATCAGGTTGTTTTGCAAGCAATACGTTTAATACTTCATATAAATAATCCAGTTAGATTTAAAGAATTACATAATCATTATATATTAGATACTACTAATTCAAGAGCTATTGAAAATATAATAGAGTTTTTTAGAGATACAATGAAAGGAGTAAAATCTTTAGAGTATAAAATATGAACTAGATCATATGTTAAAAATAAAGGTGATTATTCTAAATTATACAGTATAAGAGAAACTATTCGAAACTTAAGAAAAAATTTGTTACCTTTCGCCCAGGACTAGCCTGTGCTAGGATTTCTTCCATTAAAAATGGAAGAAATTAAAAACCGAAGGGGAGATAAAATAAGATGAAGGTATAGTCCGAACAGTAAAGAGATTTACTGCGTGTAACGATAGTTTATTATTATAAATGAGGTTACCAACATAATTGATACCCACCTTTAGCAAATATACAAAGTCACAGTGGACCTAGTGTAGATTTAGCTATTTTTACTTTACATTTAACAGGGGTAAGTAGTTTATTAGGAGCTATAAACTTTATAACTACTGTTATAAATATGAGAACACCTGGAGTTAAATTACATAAATTAACTTTATTTGGATGAGCAGTAATTATAACAGCTGTATTATTATTATTAACATTACCTGTTTTAGCTGGTGCTATTACTATGGTATTAACAGATAGAAACTTTAATACTTCATTCTTTGAAGTAGCCGGAGGGGGTGATCCTATATTATTCCAACATCTTTTCTGATTCTTCGGTCATCCTGAGGTTAAATTTATAAGCCTCATAATGTTGCTGTATGCTGGAAACACTTCGCTATCAAGTTTTAAATACTCCCTCTTTATAGATACAGTAAAAAAGTTAAAACAATGAAGTCAATCAGCAGGTAACACTTTAAAAAGTGGAACTTCAGAGACTATACGCAACAATACTGAAAATATAAAAAAGATTTCTGTTCATACATCTACACATCTAAAACCGTTAAATGATGAAATGTTTGGACATTATCTAGCAGGATTAATAGATGGAGATGGGCACTTTAGTTCTCAACAACAATTAGTAATTGTTTTTAGTTCTCCTGATGTTCAATTAGCATATTATGTAAAAAGTGTAATAGGCTTCGGTAATGTTAAACAAGTGAAAGATAAAAATGCTTATTTGTTTATTATTTCAAGTAAGGATGGTATACTTAAAGTTATTAATTTAGTAAATGGAAAATTAAGAACTTGGAATAAATTTAACCAAGTTCTTACTAATGTATTAGTACATCCTAGATACGTAAAAGAGAATATAGAATTTAAAATAAATGATTCTAATTCTTTAGATAATCATTGAATTGCAGGATTTTCGGATGCAGATGCTAGTTTCCAAATCAAAATTATTAATAAAAGTAATAGACCCAAACCTGAAATTAGTAGCCCCGGGGGGCTCGCGTTAGCTCTAAATTTTCAAATTGATCAGAAAGATAAAGATATGTTAATCCTTATAAAAAATTTATTTGGGGGAAATATAGGTTACAGAGAAAGTCAAAATACGTATTATTACGGTTCAACTAGTTTTGGTTCTGCTCGTAATGTAATTAATTATTTTGATAAATTTCATCTACAATCTAGTAAACATAACAATTATCTTAAATGAAGAAAAGCATATATATTAATCCAAGAAAAGCATCATTTAACTGAGATAGGTATAGATAAAATTATGAATTTAAAAAATTCAATGGTGCTCCGCCAAGAAATTCAGTATAAGATAGAGTCCTAACAAGGACGAAAGTTCTTGAGTATTAATTTTAATAGATCTTAAGACTATTAGATTAATCAAAATTTTGTTATATTTTAATTATACCAGGTTTTGGTATAATTAGTACTGTTATATCTACAAGTTCAAGTAAACCTATTTTTGGTTATATTGGAATGGTTTATGCTATGATGTCTATAGGAATCTTAGGATTTATTGTATGAAGTCATCATATGTATGTTGTAGGTTTAGATGTAGACACAAGAGCTTATTTCACAGCAGCTACTTTAATTATAGCTGTACCTACTGGTATTAAAATATTCTCTTGATTAGCTACAGCTTATGGTGGATCTATAAGAATGACACCACCTATGATATGAGCATTAGGTTTTGTGTTTATGTTTACAATCGGAGGGTTCCCGAAATGATGCTTGGCCCTAAAGACCACTATATGCTAGGAAATTTGTTTGATTATATTAAAACAGTAAATTTTAATTTAATTTATAAAAGAATAATTAGCAGGAAACGAAACGAAACAAGACGAAAAGAACTGATTTTCTTAGTAGGATCTTCAGAGACTATACGTGGTCCTCATTATGTATTTACATAGAGAAAAAATAGTCCTAGCGTAACACAAAAAATGATGTTGTAAGTGGTGTAGTAATAGCTAATGCTTCTATAGATATAGCTTTCCATGATACTTATTATGTAGTAGCTCAAATGGGCCTAAATAGTATATCTTCTTTTAAGTACTATTTTGCAACTGACTATATGCTGGAAACTGTATTTTTTATATATTGTTTACTATTTATTAATACAACTTATCTTTACAAACTAGATGTAAGTAGGAATAATATTCTTTTAAATAGTCAAAATAACGATATAACTATAAGTTCTGAACTTATGGGTACACAATCAGCAGAAAACTGTAAAGGATTCTCAGAGACTACACGTCAGTTACCTGATATGGAAGATTATAAATTTTGAAGTTGATTTGCAGGTATAATAGATGGAGATGGAAACTTTGACATTAGAACAGATCTTATTAGTAAAAAAAGAGTTTTAAAACAAATTAGAATTAAATTACATAATAGAGATATAAGAATATTAACTCGTATACAAAATTATACACATATAGGTAGAATTAGAGCAGATAAAAATAAACCTTATTCTACATATATAGTTTCTACAAAAGAAACTATGAAATATGTTTTAGAACATATTAATGGATTAATAAGACTTAAAGTCCCTGGTTTTAAAGAAGCTTGTCATTTATATAATATAGATTATAGAGAAGCAGACTATAATATAAAACTATATGATCCTTATTATGCAGGTTTAATAGATACTGACGGTTCTATAGTATTTAATTATGCCGGAAATAGAATAGAATGTAATTTGGAGTTAGAATATAATGAATATTCTTCAAAATTAAATTTGGATAATACTCTTTTGAATTCTAAACCGGCTATTGTAAAACGTAAAAGATCTTCTGATATTAAAGACAGAGAATTTTCATCTATTGCCTTTAAATTTCAAAATGTCAATAATATGCTATTTATATATGATTATTTTATGCTTAACAGATTATATTCGGATATGAAGTTTTATAGAGTTAGTAAAATTAAACCTTTTATGGAAATTAGAGGATATAAAACATCTACTAAAGGTACCGTAGAACATAAAATATATTCAGATTTTGTTATAGATTGAATAAAATATAATAACCCTTTATGATACAAAGTACCATTTGTAAATAAATATTTATTATAAAATAAATAGTATATTGTTGCAGGTAAAGATATAGTCCACAATTAAAAAATTGCATTTCCACTACGTATTAAGTATGGGAGCTGTATTTGCTATGTTTGCTGGATGATATTTCTGAGTACCTAAAATAATAGGTTTCAATTATAATCATTTCTTAGCTAAATTACAATTCTGATTATTATTCATAGGGGTTAGTCTGACGGGAAGACTTTTTAAATTAAGTAAAAGATTGTATAGTTCTATGGGCCGTTCACCTTTGAACCCCGAAGAATTTATTCTTTTTTTTGAAAATGTTAAAGACAATAAAAAAAATATATACAAAGAGCTTAGAAAAAAAGCAGGTGTATATGTTTTTATTAATAATAAGACTAACGAATTATATGTAGGTAGTAGTGTTAACTTAACTAAGAGAATGGTAAGTTATTATTATTATTATAAGACTGATAAGCCATCTCAAGTAGTTATAATTAGAGCAATGAAAAAATATGGATTAGATAATTTTTCTTTAGGTATTAAAGAGTTTTGTGCTAGTGATAATCAAACTTGTCTAGATTTAGAACAAAAATGAATAGATTATTACGAGCCAAAATATAATGTTTTAACTGTAGCAGGTAATTCTTCAGGTTACAAGCACAGCATTGAAACTATTAATAAATTAAGAGAAAAACTAAGAAAAGAAAATCATCCTAAATTTGGTAGTACTACATCTGTTGAAACTAAACAAGCGATTAGTGAAGGAATAAAACTATATTATTCAATAAATAGTCATCCCCGTAAAGGGTTAAAAGGTAATTTATCTCCTCAATACGGTATAGGAGGTAAATTCGTATTTTGTTATAGTAAAACAGGTGAAGAACTAATTTTTCCATCTATCAATGCTGCTAAACAACATTTTAGAGTTAGATGAAGTCTTATAAAAAATAATATTGACACAAAAGAATATGTAATCATTCACAATGAAGAATGGTTAATACAATCTATACCTAAATAAAAAGCGTAAATTAGCCCCTCCCAATCCTTCTATATGCTGGAATCTCTCATAAAGCTTAAGTACTATAATTATTATAGTGAAAATCTTAAGTGTATCTAGAAAATCAGCAGGAAACCAAAATAACAAGCCATGTTATGAGTAGGATCCTCAGAGACTACACGAAGGAAATTATTTAATAAAGATTAAATAATTAAGATATAGTCCAACATGTTTGTAATTTAACATTCTTCCCTCAACATTTCTTAGGTTTACAAGGTATGCCAAGAAGAATAAGTGATTATCCTGATGCTTTTGCAGGTTGAAATTTAGTAAGTAGTCTAGGATCAATAGTTAGTGTAGTTTCAGCTGCATTATTTATATATATTATATACTTACAATTAGTAGAAGGTAAAGTATCTGATAGAAACCCTTGAATGACTCCAGCTTTCTATACTGATATTTTACAAGCTAACTTAAACAGATGTTATAATAGTTTAGAATGAGGATTAACAAGTCCACCTAAACCTCACGCATTTGTAAGTTTACCTAAACAAAGTAATATAAATATATTATAAATATAATGCTAGTTTGATGATAATAATACTTTGTCGTTTTATTTCATAGCATATAAATATTGTTTAGAGTTCGCTTTATCAAATAGCAGCTATTCAAATTTATAGTTTACTATCACTAACCCAGCTCTACAGCTGGTTTCGTTTCATATGAAAAGATTTTTATGAATCTAGTTTAAGTAATATTAACTAAGAATAAGCGAGGGAGCGAGGACCGATTTTCAAAATTAAAATCGGGACTACGAAGTCACCCTTCTATGAAATATTCCTCGCTTTATTTATTCTTAGGGTAAGTCTTATTAGCTCAAATGGTAGAGCAAAATACTTCTAATATTTGTATCCTAGTTCGAGTCTAGGGTGAGATTAAACCTCCATAATAAATTACATATTAATTATAGATATATTTAATTACTGGTAGTTTTTTTGCTGAATATATAAAATTTAATCCTAAAAAATATAGCACAGTAGTTAGTGCTAGTGTTTATTTTTTATAAATGTGGTGATTGTGTGAAACCATGGTTTCGTACATACACGCTAGTGTTATACCATGCACAATAAACTTTATTAATGTATAGCGTTAATACTAAGTATATTATTATTTAAGGCGAAGCACATATTAGCATTGGCTATTTTGTGCATGCGTGGGAACCGCAGCCAGTGGTCTATTTCATAGGAGCTACAGCTACAGCTTGTGCCTATGTATAGAAAAATTACTAGCTTACGCTACAATCGGTATTATTAATTTTATATAATATAAAGAGGAATTTATATAAATGAATTTTAAGCCAATAATTATTACAAAAAATAAATGAGAAATTCTATAACGCTTATATCTATTATTGAAACAATAATACTTATGTTGCCTGCTCTTTTAGTTGTAGCTTATGTTACAGTAGCTGAAAGAAAAACTATGGCAAGTATGCAAAGAAGATTAGGGCCTAATGCAGTAGGTTATTATGGTTTATTACAAGCATTTGCGGATGCATTAAAATTAATATTAAAAGAATATGTTGCACCTACACAAGCTAATATTATATTATTTTTTTTAGGTCCAATAGTAACTTTAATTTTTGCTTTAGTAGGTTATGCCGTAATTCCATACGGTCCTGGTTTATCATTAGGAGATATGGAATTAGGTATTTTATTTATGTTAGCTGTATCTTCTTTAGCCACTTATGGTATATTATTAGCAGGATGAAGTGCTAATAGTAAATATGCTTTCTTAGGATCTCTTAGAAGTACTGCCCAATTAATAAGTTATGAATTAGTTTTAAGTTCTGTATTATTAATTATTATATTAATAACTAATAGTCTAAATTTAAATGTAAATGTTCAATTTCAAAAAATCACTTGATTAGCTTTACCTTTATTTTGTATATTAATAATATTTTTTATAGGTTCTGTTGCAGAAACAAATAGAGCCCCTTTTGATTTAGCAGAGGCTGAATCTGAATTAGTTAGTGGATTTATGACAGAACACGCAGCTGTTATTTTTGTTTTCTTTTTCCTAGCTGAATATGCTAGTATTGTATTAATGTGTATTTTTACAAGTATTTTATTTTTAGGTGGATATTTAATTGATTTTGATTATTCTTATTTACTATATAATTTTTATTACTTAGGGAGTGGAGCAGAAAATGATTATACATTAATGAGAGAAAATTTTTTAAATAGTCCTTCATTTAATGGATTATTATCTAGTTTAACTTTAGGTATAAAAAGTTCTGCTATGGTTTTTGTGTTTATCTGGGTAAGAGCATCATTTCCTAGAATTAGATTCGATCAGTTAATGTCTTTCTGTTGAACTGTATTATTACCAATACTATTCGGATTCATCTTTTTAATTCCTTCAATATTATACATTTTTGGTGTATTTTTTATTAATATTAACTTAATATAATTAATAGCTTTATTTATTAACTTTATTTATAGCAAGCGTGTGTTACTTCTTCGTAGTGAAACCACATGGTGGTAGTACTATAGCAGCTGTAGCAGCAGCAGAGATATAAATATTATAAGTACAGTTGGTATTATGTTAGGACTAAATACATCATGTTTATCAATTTCATCGCTTAGACTTATTAATAACTTTATCATGGTTAACTATAGGTATGTGAAGAAAACCACAGCTAGCTGTAATAATACGTAGTAATAGTAATACACAATAGTAGTAGTACGCAATAGTACTACGTAGTAGTAGCAGTATTACCCAATAGTAGTAGTACGCAGTATTGTCTAATTTTATACACCTATAATTTTGTGTGTAGGCTAGCTGACTATGATTTCTTGATAAAAACAGCAATAGTCAATACTACGTAGTCAATACTACGTAGTGAATACTACGTAGTAAACTGGGCGATTTTGCATCTTGCTATACTATAACAAAATGTAGTAGATTTATCGCGATTTTTGTGCCATGAAACACGTGTGCATAGGTGAGAAGTATTTAAGCTCTAAAATAATTATCGTTTGGATGTATGTTATTATCAAATTTGATTGGTTTACCTATAGTAGGAGTAGTAGGTGTCGCTAGTATAACCGTGTATCGACATGATTATTATGCTAAATTAATTTCATTAGCTGTTAGTGTAATAAATTTTATTATTTCATTATTTATATTTATACTATTTCATAATAGTACAAACCATTTTCAATTTGTACAAGAACATTATAATACTCAATATTTTGATTTATATTTAGGAGTAGATGGTATTTCCATTTATTTTGTATTATTAACTACAATAATAATGCCTATTGCATTATTATCTAATTGAAATTCTATAAAAGAAAATGTAAAATCATATTTAATTGTAATGTTACTATTAGAAAGTTTATTATTAATTGTATTTATGGCTGCAGATATTATGTTGTTTTATATATTTTTTGAAAGTATATTACCTCCTCTGTTTTTATTAATAGGAATATTTGGATCTGATAATAAAGTTAGTGCTAGTTACTATTTATTTTTATATACATTAACTCTCAAGTGTAAAAGAGCCAAATTCCAGGGAAGCCCTAAAGCTTTAGTAACCAAAGTTGTAGAGGAAACTCTACAACCGGCCTGATTAATGACTCAGGGTAAGGTAACATCACTAAAGATGAAGATAACTGAAATGGGTGATCGTGGATCTAAATCAGTAATAGATACTATTACTGTAAAAGAGCAACGAGTAGATGGTTCTTCGAATTCTAGAAATTTAGGATTCGTAAGGTGTACTCTAGTCGCTGGGAAACCAGTTTTAGGACGAAAAATTCATTCTCATTCAGATAATAGTATGTTTAAAAGGTCAATACATACAACTAGATCTAATATAGATCCTTATTTTGTTACAGGATTAGCAGAAGCAGAAGGATCTTTTACATTAGGTTTTTTTAAAAACGATAGCTATAAAACGGGCTATCAAATTCAAGCTATATTTAAAATTACTATGCACAAAAAAGATAATGATTTGTTATGTCAAATTCAAGATTATTTTTGTGCAGGTAGTATTACAAAGCATGGGGAAACTACTTTACAATATACAGTTAAATCTTTAAAGGATTTAGATAAAATAATAACTCATTTTGATAAATATCCGCTATTGAGTCAAAAATATGCGGACTATAGACTTTTTAGAGATGGAGTTTCAATAATTAAAAATAAACAACATCTAGATAGAAAAGGATTTCTAAAAGTTCTTAGCATAAAAGCTTCTATGAATTTAGGTTTATCAGATGAATTTAAATTATCTTTTCCTGATATTAAACCAGTGTCTAGGCCTTCAATTTTAGTAGCTGCGCACAAAAATATTATGGACCCTAATTGAATAGCAGGTTTAGCTAGTGGAGATGGATGTTTTCATATTTCAATACGTAATTCTCCTACTACTAAAATAGGTAAAGCTATAGTATTAAAATTTCATATTGTTCAACATAGTAGAGATATTGAACTAATGGAAATGTTAATATCTACCCTTGGATGCGGGAAAATTGAATTAATGTTAAAACATTCAGCTGTATATTTTGTAGTAGTTAAATATAAAGATATATTTGAAAAAATCATCCCTTTATTTGATAAATACCCTATTAAAGGTATAAAAGCTTTAGATTACTCTGATTTTAAAAAAGTAGCAAATATGATGTTTAATAAAGAACATTTAACTGAGAAAGGCTTATCTAAAATTCAATCTATAAAATCCCATATGAATTTATAGGCTACGCAGAGAAGAATTTAACAAGATAGTTTGCTCACCATTATTATCTGAATTGCCAGTTAGCTGGTATGAATTGAAGTAACCCTAAATTAAAGAAAAGCACATTATTAATGTGCGAGGCTTCGCTTAAGTGAAGCCTACTAAACGTATGAGGTTCTTTATTTTTATTATTATCTATATTAAGTACATCATCTATTATGGGTAGTACAGATTTTGATGTATTATTTCAATTAGGGTTTGATTATAAAGTTCAGATATTCTTATTTATAGGAATATTTATAGCTTTTGCAGTAAAAACTCCTACAATTTTCTTAAATAATTGACTATTAAAAGCTCATGTTGAATCACCCTTAGGTGGAAGTATAGTATTAGCTGGAATTGTTTTAAAATTAAGTTTATATGGGGTATTTAGATTAATATTACCTATATTACCTCAAGCTTCTTTAGATTATACTTTTATAGTATATACTATAAGTGTAATAACAATTTTATATGCTAGTGTAAGTACAATAAGAACTACAGATATTAAAGAATTAATTGCCTACAGTTCTGTTTGTCATGCTGCTGTATATTTAATAGGAGTATTTAGTAATACTATACAAGGATTACAAGGAAGTATTATATTAGGTTTAGCACACGGATTCGTTTCTAGTGGTTTATTTATATGTGCTGGTGGTATCCTTTATGATAGAACTCATACTAGAGTATTATATTACTATAGAGGTGTAGCTCAATTAATGCCTATATTTGCTATATTATTCTTTATATTGGCTTTAGGTAATTGTGGTGCTCCTTTAACTTTAAATTTTATAGGTGAATTTATGTCACTTTACGGAATTATAGAAAGATTACCTATCTTAGGAGTTTTGGCCGCAACTTCTATTGTATTCTCTGCTGCTTATACAATATATATGTATAATAGAATATCTTTTGGAGGATCATTTACTAAATTAATCCAATTAGGATTAGTAGATCTGAATAAAAGAGAATTCTTGTTATTATTTATATTAGTTATATTTACAGTAGTATTGGGTGTATATCCGGGAATTATAATCAATTTATTAGATTATTCTATGAACAGTGTAATATTCAATATTCCTGCACTGTCTTGCGTATAATATAGCAAAATGTAGCAGATTTGGCACGATTTTTATGCCTTGCTATTTCATAAGAAAACCAAAATCTAGGTAAATATGAACGCACTATACTCCTGTATTGTATCTATTTATTATATATCAAATAAAAAACAACAATCCAACCAACCATCCTTATAAATTCCCCTAAAGAAAGTACGCTATATTTAAAAGAAAAAAATGACAAATATTTTTACAGTGTTAATGCCAACAATAAACTTGGATGCTCCTTTACCTTGAGGTATTTATTTCCAAGATAGTGCAACACCTCAAATGGAAGGTTTAATAGAACTTCACGATAATATTATGTTTTATTTAGTTTTAATATTATTTGCTGTAAGTTGAATATTATTTTCTATAATTAAAAATTTTGTAAGTACTAAAGCACCAATATCTCATAAATATTTAAATCACGGTACATTAATAGAATTAATATGAACTATAACACCGGCTGTAATATTAATATTAATAGCTTTCCCTTCATTTAAATTATTATATTTAATGGACGAAGTTAATGACCCTTCTATGACAATAGTAGCAGAAGGTCACCAATGATATTGAAGTTACCAATACCCTGACTTTATAAATTCTGACGAAGAATTCATAGAATTCGATTCTTATATTATACCAGAATCTGATTTAGAAGAAGGTGCATTAAGAATGTTAGAAGTTGATAATAGAGTAATAGTACCTGAATTAACTCATATTAGATTTGTTATAACATCAGGTGACGTTATTCACGCTTTTGCTGTTCCTTCTTTAGGAATTAAATGTGATGCTTATCCTGGTAGATTAAATCAAGTATCTATCTTTATAAATAGAGAAGGAGTATTCTACGGACAATGTTCTGAAATTTGTGGAATATTACATAGTTCTATGCCTATTGTAATAGAATCTGTAAACATTGATAAATTTGTTCAATGATTAATGACTGAAAGTGAATAATTTAGAGCTTTAGCTTTATTTATTTCATAACAGCTAATGTAGCCACTCAATAGTTATAGGTAATATTTACTTAAGACTAGCTTTAGTACTATGCTATAACTATAATTCTTTAATTAAATTATTCCCGTTATCACTATAAGTGTAACAACGAGGAATTCGTTTAAAAAACAATAGTAATTTACTTTTAAAAATGCCACAATTAGCTCCTTTTTATTATATGAATGAAATCGTATTTTCTTTTGGTTTAATCGTATTAATATTATATATTTTATCTAAATATATATTACCAAGAATTGTAAGATTATTTGTATCTCGTATATACATAAATAAAATATAATTTTTTATGTGAACAAGTATTCACAGTAAATAAAATAAGATCTTAATTTAGTTGTTATGCAATAAAACTATATTACTGCAAAGCAGCGTGTGTGTGTGTGGATGAAACCACACACAGCCACCCGGTTTTATACGTTAGTAATTTAATTGATTAGCACTGTACAATTATGATTTTATGGCTAATGTTAAAACTCATGAATCTTAATTCTTAAGATACAGATATTTCAATATCCAATATATAGCATTATTAATATTTATATGCTTAATAATAATTTATTTTCTACTTACTTCGTAAGTAGTACTAACGATATGGCTACAGAAATAATTAGTCCTTTAGACCAATTTGAAATCAGAGATATTTTAAATTTAGAAGTTTTGGGAGGTAATTTCCATTTTTCTATAACAAATATTGCATTTTATTTAATAACAGGTACTGTTATTATCTTAGTATCAGGTTTACTTGCAACAAATTATAACAAATTAGTAAGTAATAACTGATCTATAGCTCAAGAATCTTTATATGTTACAATACATAACATTGTTACAAACCAAATAAACCCTAAAAATGGTCAAGTATATTTCCCATTCATGTATACTTTATTTATTTTTATCTTAATAAATAATTTAATAGGAATGGTTCCATATAGCTTTGCTTCAACAGGGCATTTTGCTTTAACTTTTGCTCTTAGTTTTACAATAGTATTAGGTGCTACTATATTAGGATTCCAAAAACATGGTTTAAAATTCTTTTCTTTATTAGTACCAGCAGGTTGTCCTTTACCTCTTTTACCTTTATTAGTTATAATTGAATTTATTTCATATTTAGCTAGAAATGTATCATTAGGTCTTAGATTAGCTGCAAATATTACAGCTGGGCATATGCTATTAAGTATATTAAGTGGTTTTGTATATAATATAATGAATTCAGGATTTATATTCTTTATTTTAGGTTTAATACCTTTATTATTTATAATAGCTTTCTCTGGTTTAGAATTAGCTATAGCATTTATTCAAGCTCAAGTGTTTGTAGTGTTAGCTTCATCTTATATTAAAGATGGATTAGATTTACATTAAAGTGTAAAATGGTATGCTGGCAGCACGATTTTATAATGTGTAAGATCAGTTTATAATCATAGAATAATGGAAATAAGAGGAAAATTATAATAATGATAAATTTATCCTTTTGTAGCGCTGCGTTATAGTTAACAAAGTTAAAGCTATGTATAACTTAAGGAACACTAGAATGTCTAATATATATGTAGAAATTAAAACAAAATAGTTGAATATTTAAAATAAATAGTTCGAGCTACGAGGTTATTGAAGAAAAATAGTTATAAAGTCAGTGAAACAGTATATAGTTTAAATTTCTTTATTCGAATAATAAGATATTAGGTATGTTAGTGATATATATCAATATCATAAAAAAAATAGTATAACTAAGTTGAGTTTGGTGATGGCTCTGATTGAATGCTGTCCAAGTGCTTTGACACATGCTAATCGAACGTTTTAATTAATTTTCTAATTAAAAAGTGGTGTACAGGTGAGTATATGAATATTTTTGCCGACCTCGAAGAGAAGGTAAATCCTTCATAATATAAAAAGACAAGAGAAGAAGGGACTTATGTTTTTTCTTTGTGGTCGCTTTGAGAGGATGATAAATATTTTCGGGACAGGTAGTAGTTAAGGTGATGACTTAACTAGCTTAAAACTCTCGTAGTCGAAACTGAAAGGTTGATCGACCACATTGGGTCTGAAAAAACCCCAATGCATATTAGTACAGCAGTGAGGAATTTTGGTCAATGGCCTAACGGCTGAACTGGTAACTTGGAAAAGTGATAAGTCCAAAATAGGATTAAATTTAAGAATGAAGCTTTGTTTATATATTGATGAGTGCTTCGCACAAATAAATGACAATATATATATTTTGTCTTGACCAATTACGTGCCAGCAGTCGCGGTAATACGTAAGAGACTAGTGTTATTCATCATAATTAGGTTTAAAGGGTACCTAGACGGTCAAAATAGCATGTTAAATGTAAATGTAACTACTTGACTAGAGTTTTATGGAAGAGGGCAGAACTTGCGGAGGAGAGATAAAATTTCGTAATACCAAAAGGACTGGTAAAGGTGAAGACAGCCCTTTATTTAAAAACTGACGTTGAGGGACGAAGGCATAGGTAACAAAAAGGATTAGATACCCCAGTAGTCTTTGCAGTAAATTATGAATGCCATAGGTTAGATTAATTTTTAGTCTATAAATGAAAGTGTAAGCATTCCACCTCAAGAGTAATGTGGCAACGCAGGAACTGAAATCACTAGACCGTTTCTGACACCAGTAGTGAAGTATGTTGTTTAATTCGATAATCCACGAAAAACCTTACCGCAGTTTGTATATTTACAAGAGTTGCACGGCTGTTTCCAGTTAATGTTGTGAAACTGTGGTTTCCACGGAACTAACGCAATCCCTGGCTTTATTTTTTAGATATACGATAAAGTATTTATTTCCATATATTAGGAACGAAAAAGGGGACAAAGACAAGTCATCATGGCCTTAATACTGCGGGCTATAGACGTGCCACATTTTCCTAGACAAAGAGATGCAAAAATGTGAATTTGAGCTAATCTCAAAAAATAGGATATAATTTTATAAGGATTGTAGTCTGAAACTCGACTATATGAATAAGTAATTACTAGTAATCGTGAATCACCATGTCACGGTGAATATTATTTGGATTGGTACTAACCACTCGTCACATGCTGAAAGGGGCATGCGCAATAAGTTTGCTTTTTCAATGATAAGCACTTAAATAAACAGATTTATTCTTATATTGGAAATCTTCGTATGCGTGGCTTTAATTAGTGTTAAGTCGAAATACGGTTCGTGTAGTGGAAGTTGCACGGGATTTATTAACTTTAACTATATAAAAAATCGATTATATAAGATATATAATTAAAGGAGGCTTCCTTTATTGGTAAGAAGGGTTGAGCTGTAAACTCAATAGCTATTGCTTTTAAGAGTTCGAATCTCTTGTCTCCTATTAGCATTATATTGTTGCTGTCATACTACGGCTGCTGTATTTCTTTTATAGAAGCAGCCGTGTGTATAGGTTGGCTGGCTACGATGATAAAAACAGTAGCAGTAAAACCACCACCACATTCGTATGGGCACTTTTAGTAGCTGCGCACATAAAGCTATGTATTTATTTACTACGCTATTAGAAATAATACATACTAGCACAAAATTGTGTTAGCTAAGAATTAGTAACTTAATTAGGTAAAGGATTTCCTTGTCACGGAAATAGATGTCGGTTCGATCCTGATCTAATTCGTGTAAGGTTAGCTTTAGCACTGCTAACATAAAACGACAGCTAAAGGTTCTAATTTTATAGTTTTATTGCTATAATACTAGTATTACGTTGCTATGTATAGATTACGCTAACTAATAAGTATTAACTATGAGCTTGTTGACCTAGTTCATTAAGGCTAGTATAATTTATGCATAAAGCTAGGGGTGTATACTTCGTAGAGGGGGCGACTTCGTAGACCTGAAATTCTCTATATTATGAACTAAGCATTATGAAATTACGCATGCGGCTACTATAAAATAAGCACGTATTCTTCGTTTATTAATTCTTTCTATGAATTAAGGAAGGGTGCATACTTTTTAGTAAAAACTAAGAAGGTGAAGCACAGCTTTATATATTAGCGTGATATATATATCACGCTAAAACACTGTGTTACGCGCTTAGATTTCTTTATCTGAGATAAAGAAATTAAAAACGGAGGGAAAGTACTTCCATTGGTAGGGTAAGATGTTTGCTAAACTTTGTGTCTATACACTTGGGTGTTCGAGTCACCTCTTTCCCGATTAAGCTTTTATAGCTCAACGGTAGAGCGTGATACTGTTAATATTATGATAGATGTTCGATTCATCTTAGAGGCTTAATTTAAACACGTTAGTCTAGTTTGCATTACCTACGCAATTCTTTTCGTAAGAATATCCATGACTAACGTCGTTAGAAACAATTTTCAAGATCATCCATTTCATCTAGTATCTCCTTCACCTTGACCATTTTATATTAGTATTTCTTTATTCATTTTAACAATAAATGCTGCATTATCTATGCATTTATTCCATAATGCATATATTCTATTTTATATAGGGCTATTTTTAGTAATAGCTACTATGTCTTTATGATTTAGAGACATAATTGCTGAGGGTAAAGTTTGATTAAATTTTTTATTATATTATAACTTAAGAATTGCTGGCGGAGCCAAAAAGATTTCTTCTAGTGACATAGAAAATTATCTACATATTTATAAAAGTAATAAGAATACCGGGGTATTCTCTAAAAATGAATTAGGTTATTATTTAGCGGGTCTTTTAGAAGGGGATGGTTCAATTAATCTTCCATCTTTAGGTACTACCACTTTAAATAGAGTATTAAATCCTAGAATAATATTTACATCTGATCTTAATAATATAGGAATGTATACATTCTTACAATCAGAATTAGGTAATATAGGTCGTTTTCAACAATCAAGTGAAAATGTTATTCGTTATATTATTGGAGATAAAGATAGTATTATTTTTATTATAAATTTAATACATGGTAAACTTAGAACTCCTAAAAATAAAAGATTTAATGATTTAATTAATTTTATGAACAATAAGTATGATTTAAACATATCAGAAAGTTTATTAGACAATTCCAATTTTATGGGAAATAGTTGATTTACAGGTTTTACTGAAGCAGATGGACATTTTGGTATTAAATACGTAGAAAGTAAACCTAAATCAGAAACACGTAAAAGATCAGTTAGTGAGAGTGTTTCTTTGAAATTTAGGTTAGATCAACGTTCTTTTGATAAATCAACATCTACTTCTATGGAGCCATTTATGTTAGATTTAGCTTCATTTCTTAATATAAATTTAAAAAGATATACTAATAATACAAATTCTGAAGTATTATCTATAAGTGTAAATTCTATAAAAAACTTAAGTACTCTTATAGAGTATTTTAATAAATATTCTTTATTAGGTAATAAACTTAATGACTTTAAAAATTGGGAAATCGTCTACAATATAATTCTGTCTAAAGAACATTTAACAGAAAATGGTAGTAGCATAGCTTGCGCTACGCGCACAAAAATAAAAAATATAATTAAGTTATAATATAATATAGTTAAGTGCTCTCATTAAATTTAACAAATTGCTGGAAAACCCTTATATTAGGAAAATCAGCAGGAAACTAAAGGACGGATAAATATCCTTTAGGGTCTTCAGAGACTAGATGTTAAAAATTAATACGTTTAAATAACCTATTAATTAAGGTATAGTCCAATCAATATAGAAATATATTGCAATTAATTCTTGACTTATTTAGGAAATCATACTTTAGCTGTTCAAAAAGGATTAAACTTAGGAGTTATTTTATTTATAGTTTCTGAAGCTTTATTCTTCTTAGCCATATTCTGAGCATTTTTCCATAGTGCTTTAACACCTACTATAGAATTAGGTAGCCAATGACCTCCTATGGGAATAGATCCTGTAAATCCTTTCGAATTACCTTTATTAAATACAGTAATATTATTATCAAGTGGAGCTACAATTACTTATGCTCATCATGCTTTAATAAAAGGAGATAGATCAGGAGCTATATATGGAACTATTTTCACAGTATTATTAGCTATAATATTTACATTCTTTCAAGGAGTTGAATATAGTGTTTCATCTTTTACAATAAGTGATGGTGCATTTGGAACATGTTTCTTCTTTGGTACAGGATTCCATGGATTCCACGTTATAATTGGTACAATTTTCTTATCTGTAGGTTTATGAAGAATAGTATCTTATCACTTAACAGATCATCATCATCTTGGTTATGAAGGTGGAATATTATATTGACACTTTGTTGACGTAGTATGATTATTCTTGTATGTATCGATGTATTATTGAGGTTCATAATTATATTTTATAATTAGTACAAGGGGTACTCCGTACTCTACGAAGTAAGGAAAGCTATGCATACGTCTAGTAGCTTGCTGTGATTTCTTTATTAAAGATAAAGAAATTAGAAACAGCTGCTATGAAATAAGCGCTACACAAAAACTAGCCTAGACTACGGAAATTTTAGCAGCGGGTATAGGTTAATTGGTAGACCTTTTGACTTCCAATCAAATTGCGTCAGTTCGAATCTGACTACCCGTACTTAAGTGGCTAGCGTGTGTTATTTCGTAGCAATACCGAACAACCATAACCATGCTTTCATGAAAGATTTCATAGCAAGCTCTAGCAGCATTATTTGATAAAAATTTACTATTAGTAGGAAAAACATAAATACGAAAAAAAAAATGAGTGAAAAAGTTTTAGTGATATATGACTATATATTAAGTGGATATAAAAGTGAATCATTAGAATTTATTAGTGTACTAGCTTTATTTTTTGGTGCAATAGTTATAATAATTAAAAATCCTATAGGATCTCTTCTGTGTTTAATAGGACTTTTTAGTGTAATCTCTGTATATTTAATTCTAGCTGGATTAAATTTCATAGGTTTATCTTATTTAATTGTTTATATAGGTGCAATATCTATATTATTTTTATTTATTTTAATGCTTATTAATATAAGAACAAGTGAATTATTGAGTAATAATGTAAATAGTATACCATTAGCATTATTGATAATAATTTTATTAAATTATGCTTGATTCCAAGTATCACCACAATATATTAGCTATACAGACTCTACAGATAGTATTATTAATAGTTATGTATACACTAATATAATTTCATCCGCATACGCAGGCTATGGTTACGAATTTTTCAATACATTGAAAAGTATGGTTTTTGTGTGAAACGGACAAGTTGCTGAGAATTCTATTGCTAATGTTATGTTTGTAACAAGTAATAATTGAGACGGATTTATAACAGAAACAAATCATGCAGCTACAATAGGTATGGTATTATACACAGTATTTAATATGTGATTATTATTGGCTAGTATAATATTATTATTAGCTATGGTTGGTGCTATTATTATAACAATAAAATAATTTAGATAATAAAGCTTTAATTGTAGTACTAGTGCTAGCATTATGAAGTAACCGCTAACACTAGAAATATAGAAGAATTTCAGGGGGATTAGTTCAGTGGTAGAACGGTTGTATTACACGCAAAGGGTGAGAGGTTCGATTCCTTTATCCCTCAATTGTGCCTTTATTATAGTATTAGTGGTTACATCTCTAGAAATATATCTTTTAACGATACAATAGTACTATAGATACACAGGACAAGTATTACACTTCTAGGCAGCTTACTCTGAAATACAAATTAGCTACTTAAAAGTATAAATAGCTTGTGTTATACACTATATAATAACCATAGAAGGATGTACAAAGTTCTATGTGTACTCCTACGAAGTAAGGAAGATTACTAGCGTGTGTGTATGTATGTGTAGATTGGCTAGATTTATTGATAAAAACAACAGTGGTTGCGGTTCCCACGCCTTCTTAGTTTTTGTGTTACGAAGTCAGCAAGAAAAACAGAAGCTCTCCATCACCACGATTACAAAAAATAATAAATTAAAGCTAACTTTAGTATAGCGAACGAAATTAGTGAAACTATAGCTAAAGCTTTTCTTATCAATATAAAAATAGAAATTTTTATAATCGATTCCTTAACTTAATGGTAAAGTGTATTTTTGATAAGAATAAAATCAGTGTTCAATTCACTGAGGAATTATGTGCTGGCTGTTGGCTATGAAATATTCAGGCAAGGGTAGCGATGGTGGTTTCACTACGAAGTAACACACAAAAGAGAATTGGCCGAGTGGTTTAAGGCGGTAAGTTTGAGTTTTATTAGGTGTAAGAAGCCGCATCCGTTCGAATCGGATATTCTCTGTAATTCGTAGTATTAGTGTTGCAAATTAGCTATAGCACTAGCGCTACTCTGTAGAAAGGTGGTAAGTTATTTCACATACGCTAGCCAGCATGCTGCCTTTTAGGAAAGGATTTCATAGTAAGCTCTAGTACTGTTTAATCTTAACATAAAAGAGTATAATTTAATAGGCAAAATAGGAAGCTTCAACCTTCACATTCTTGGTTCAAATCCAAGTACTCTTGGTATATATAAACGGATTAGGGCCGGGTAGGTTAGGTGCTTTGTTTGGGTCAAAGATCAGTTACGTTCGAATCGTAATAATCCGAATATCAGATTTTTTATAAATATTAATATATAAAATTCTTTATGTAACATAGCATAGCATAGCGGTATAGCTATAAAGAATTGTAATAATAACTATTATATAATAATCTATTAATAAGTAATATAATAAGTTATATAACAATAACTGTTATATAATATATACATAATAGAATAAACTACTTTTTATAAACATATACTAAAAAAATAAATAACTTTAAGATATATAATTGTTATTTATATAAATACAAGTATAAAAAGGGATTATTATGGAATTTTAGCTGTATATTAAAGAGAAAGTAAAATAAAAATGATATAATAAGGCTATTCTAGTAATAATAAATCATAATTTAAATTAACTCTAAGAGAAATCTTTTAGTAAACGAAGCGAATTGAAATATCTTAGTAGCTTTAGGAATATAAATCAAAAGAGATTCTACAAATAGCGTGAGTGAAAGTAGATAAGTCTAAAAAGTAAAATGGTTGATAAACTGTTTGTATAGGGGAACCTTCCTCAAAGACTAAATATAATATATAAGCGATAGTGGTTGAGTACCATGAGGGAACAAAGATAAATAGTAATTTTATAAGCAGTTCGAAGCGTAAGCTAAAGAACGTACCTTTTGCATAATGGGTCACCAAGTTAACATTAGATGCGAGAAAATACGTAGATAAACCGGACGTTAAAATAACGCCAGAGTGTCTAAAGTTAGACCCGAAGCCAGGTGATTTTACCATAGTCAGGATTATAAAAGTCCGAACGGGTTGTTGTAGCAATAACATCCGAAGAATTGTGGTAGGTGTAGTGAAAGACAACACTGACTTGGATAGCTGGTTTTCTGCGAAACCTATAATAGTAGGAAATTTAAGTAAATATATCTTAGCAGGTACAGAAATTAATCTCAGACAAGGCAATTTCGTCTTATTTTGTACAAATTGGGGGATCATAAAGATTTTATCAGTGAGTATGCAGACTCGGAATGGCAAAGATATAACTTGAATTATCAGACATAGTATGATAAGGTAGTATGTCAAAAGGGAAACAGCCCAGAACAAGAATTAAGGTTCCTAAATTATAGTTAAGTGAAATGAAGAAGGTCTTTATTCAAGTCGACAAGGAGATAGGCTTAGAAGCAGCCACAATTTTATGATCTCGTAACAGAGCGCTTGTTAAGTTATAAAGGCATCAATAATATAACGGATCTAAACTATATACCGAAATCTTGTCCATAAAATGTTATAATAAATACGCAGCTGCTTTTTAAGCATGCCAGTAATATAATAATTTTATGGGGTAGCAGAACGTTGAGTTAAATTATGACTTTTATTTTTTAAATAAAACTATAATGATCGAACTCAAGTGATAATGGTGACATGAGTAACTAAAAGAAAATTTATTTTCCGCCTTAAGCTTATGGCTAGATTTAAGTAACGGCCTCTAAGTTTAGATATAATCTAAAGATTTAAACGATGAGAAAATCTTTTTTACTAATGACGACATTTTAAGTGAAAAATGTACTGGAAAAATAGTAATATATTCGTTCATAGCTGTAGCATTAGTTACAGCTAGTAAACGGATGAAAAATAACCGTACCTAGATACTGAAACAAGTAAGCAAGTAGAGTATACGAAGGCGTGATTGAGCTAACAATCATAAAGGAACTCGGCAAATTGACTACTGTAACTTCGGAATAAAGAGGGCTCATTATTCTTGATTAATATCAAGTAAAGAGGAAGAAGCATGGAATAATGTTGTACGACTGTTTAATTAAAACACAGCACTTTGCTTAAAGATAAAAAAATCTATGTATAAAGTGTGAAATCTGCCCGGTGCCGGCTGGTTAATGAAGATAATTAAATGATCTAACATTTGATGTTGACAGAACCCCCGGTTAAAGGCGGCCTTAACGTGAGGGTCCTAAGGTAGCGAAATGCCTTGGCCGTTAAATGCGGTCTTGCATGAATGGTGTAACGATACAACAGCTGTCTCTATGATTGACTCAGTGAAATTGGAATAGCTGTGCAGATACAGCTTACCTCTAGTTAGACGAGAAGACCCTATGCAGCTTTACTGTTACTAATTATAGAATATGATAAACATCTTTCAGACTAAAAGGGAATAGATAATATAAACATGAGAAACCTTTATTTTTTTTTCATACGAATGAGAGGGTTTAAGACTTTGAAAGCATTAGCTTTTAATGTTTTAAATACAACTAGTCTCTGCCTATTTTATATATATATCTTTATATATAAATAGGTACCCTTAGATAAGGAACTATGATTAGGAGACAGTTTATGTGGGGCACAGACCCTGTAAAGAGTAAACAGGAGTGTCTAATAATTTACAATAATTTTGTTTGTAATTTTGGGTAGTTTAACTATTCTTAATCATATACATTTAATTATATATACGTTGTACTAATGTATAACTTCCTATATATTTAAAAAAAGGTAGGATTTTTACTATATAGAAATTAGAGATAATTGAAAAGATTACTTAATAATTTTTTCTAGCTATTAATTTAATAATAGTGGTGATAATATCTAGAAAGCTCAACGGCTAAATCTTGCCTTACTGTTTGATTATCTACAAATCTTACAGTTGCGTAAGCAGGGCATAGGATCACAAGATGCAATAAGGAAAGATCTTGGATTATTGGAAAAGCTACGCTAGGGATGTTTGTCCTTTAATATTTTATAGGCTGTTGTATTTCATAATAACGCCAGTGCTAGGGCTGTATTTTATAGTGTAATACTATTACTACAGCTAAAGCTTGAGTTTTAACAACAGTCATAAAATAATTGATATAAATTGGGTAAATTTCAAGAATTACTAAGTTTAGTAAATTTGAAGCGAAGTTTATTTTAGCATAATTATAAAATAAAAACGTTCAACGACTATAAGGTGAGTGTTTATGCATAATACACAATAATCCTTTATTACTACCCAACATTTTTATAATCTATTAATATACTAATAAATAAAAGAAATAAAAAAAAGAATAAAAAAATA